TCCTTTTCCTTTTCCTTTTCCTTTTCCTTTTCCTTTTCCTTTTCCCTTCATGCATATAAATAAAATATAGCATCCTACTTTGGTATTTATATTTATATTATTAGTCGAGTCTTTTATTAGGATATTTTTATTCATCTTTTTTTTTATCCTTATAATCCTATATTAATATTAATATATTAAAAGTATAATAAACATAGCCAATATAAACTTTTAATTATAATTGTGAAGCTACTAAAGCTTGGAATAAAAAAATAGAAGGCAAGCATTTTAATTTATATAACACTAGGTAGTGTGTGTCTTTCTATACAAAGCAAGAAATCTTATTGTAAGCCTTATAATTTTTAAATAAATGATATATAATAGCTTGTTATATATTATAAAATGTTATATAAATATATAATATAGCTCGAGTAGCTCAGTTGGTAGAGCGGAACACTGAAGATGTTTAGGTTATAAGTTCAAATCTTATTTCGAGCACTTGTTTTTGTTCATTTTACTCAATTAATATTAATAGATCAAATATAACTATATTTATGAATTATTGTTAATCCTTAATCTGTAGCTAATGCTGTTTTAATAAAAAAAAAACATTTTTGTTTTACATTGGTCTTTATTTACTGTTAAATGGTATTGATGTTAATATGTTATGTTTGGATAGTTTATAAACAATAAGCAATTACAAATAAAAGTTTAACTAATAATTACAAAAAATATGCTAAGACCAATAGTAAAGAGAATGAGACTAATTCCACTTATATATATATGAACAGTATTATAAAATAATAAACAAAAAAGGTAGTGATGGAATTGGTAGACATGAATAGCTTAGGACTATTTGATTTAAAAATCTTATCCGTTCAAGTCGGATTTACCTTACTCACACATAGTAAATTAAATACTTTTTTTACCAGGTTAGTACCAGTACTAGTACCCAAAAGTGTTTTTTTATCATTTTACTTTACTTGGTATATGGTTGTTATTAGCATTTATTCATCTTATTGTTGTTTTTTGTTATAATATAATATTATTTTTATATCCATCTTTTTATATATTGATATATATAATACATTATTAATATTCATATACTATTAAACTTTTATAAATATTAAAATAACAATTAAACTGTTTAGTGCTATTGTTCATTATATTAAGAATCTTACCTAATATTAATAATCTTCAATTACTATTAATTGATTAAGAGTGTAGTGAACATATGATGAAGAGATTAAAATTATAGCTTTTATATATGTTGTAGACTAATCGGTAAGTCATAAATTTTTGGTATTTACTAATGAGTGTTCAAATCACTCCAACATAAAACAAGACTGTTTTTTTATCTTAATATTATTAATTGTATTATGAAAAAAAAAGGTATAGTGGTTATAGTTCAATTGGTAGAACAACTGTATGTGGAATAGTATGTTCCCTGTTCAAATCAGGGTCTCCACATTTTTATGTATTTAAGTCTGGTGATAATTTATATAGATAAATGTTTATGCAATATAGCCAGGATAGTTCAACTGGTTAGAACGTTAATTTCATGCATTAAGAATGAGAATTCGATTTTCTCTCCCGGCTAGTATTATTAATTGTTTTAATACCATATAATTATTAAAAAAAAAGTTTTATTTTTAACTTTTTTTATCTAAATTATTTATTTTTAATCATATGTTTTTCACTATTATATGTTAATGGTTTGGCTTATTGGTTGTAAAACCAAGATAGCCCAAAATATCATATTTGTTGTTAATATTGTTTTGCATAAATTAAGTTTAAACCCTTCAAATTTAATGTGATCAGGTAAATATTAAGTTTATAAGATTAATTTTAATATAATGATTAAAATATAGAGTAATATGAAGTAGGGTGATATGGTCTTATCGTCATTTTATCATCTCATATTATCTTTTAAATAAATAAGGTCATACAAAAAAGAGTAAGATGAGTATTAAAGTTAAAAAAGTAGGTTTGAATCCTACTAAAACAATGATTATTTATTCTATTTTATCTTTACTACTGTCTAATGCTGCCACTCTTAGACGAGATATGTCTATACTCTATTCTAGGGTGGCAATAATAATTTTGCTTCACTGTATCTCCATTGCTTTTTGCAGCTTATTTATTTATAAATCTTTATGTAAAGGAATAGGTTTGTTTGGGGGCTTATTTCATGCTACATCTCTAACGCAAATATTTCACATCTTTATATTTTTACTGAGTGCTATAATTTTGCAGTTAACTGCTTTTTATCCTAGGAAAGTTTGAATTAAAGAGTATTCTAGCTTATCTAATATTTGAACTAAGTTTTTTTATGATAAAACAGAAATAATTAATAAAATGGGACAACAATTTAAAATAATTGAGTATCCTTTGATTATATTATTTATAATAACAGGGGCTATCTTTTTAGTATCAACTAGTGATATAGTTTCTATTTTTATTTCAATAGAGCTCCAAAGTTATGGATTATATTTGCTTTCAACATTGTACAGAAATTCTGAATTATCTACCTCTGCTGGACTTACTTATTTTTTATTAGGAGGTTTATCCTCTTGTTTTATTTTACTAGGTACAAGTTTATTGTATGCAAATTCAGGTACCACTAACTTAGACGGGTTTTATATAATAACTAGTATATCAAATATAGCTAATCAGGATTATATAAGTAATGTTATCTACTGATATAAACCTTTTTATATTAACATATCTCTTCTTATAATGTCAGTAGGGTTTTTATTTAAAGTATCTGCTGCACCTTTTCATTTTTGAAGTCCTGATGTGTATGACGCCCTACCTACAATAGTTACAACTTTTGTTGCAATAATAGCTAAAATATCTATTTTAATTTTTTTATTAGAACTAGTACACTATACTAGTAATTGTTTATTTTCATATAAATTTAGCTGAACGTATAGTTTATTAATAAGCTCCTTATTATCTCTAATTATAGGAACTGTTTTAGGTTTAACACAGTTTAGAATAAAAAGATTGTTTGCATATAGTACTATATCGCATCTAGGTTTTATATTATTAGCTTTAAGCATTAATAGTATAGAATCTATACAAGCTTTTATTTTCTACCTAATGCAGTATAGCATATCTAATTTAAATGCCTTTATTTTATTAATTAGTATCGGATATTCATTATATCCATTTATTTATGATGATTCTGTTGATAATAGCATGACTAATAAAGAACAATATCTAAAACTGTTAGATAGAAATAACTCACCAATACAACTTATAAGTCAGATAAAAGGCTATTTCTATATAAACCCTGTTTTAGCCTTAAGTTTAGCTATAACTCTTTTTTCTTTAGTAGGTATACCACCTCTAATAGGGTTTTTTGCCAAACAAATGGTATTATCTGCTGCGTTAGATAGTGGTTATATATTTTTAACTTTAATAGCTATATTGACTAGTGTTGTAAGTGCTGTATATTATTTAGGTGTTTTAAAACAAGTATTTTTTGATAAACCTGAATACAAATTAAATCCAGCCTTTGAAAATGTTACCTTATATGGTAGCGTTATTACTGTTAAGCATCCCTTATTACTAAAAAAAAAAGTAACATTTAAAGTTAACAACATAGTATTATCAAGTTATTTAACTATTACTGTATCTAGCTTAACTTTAATATTATTATTATTTATATTCACCCCTCAAGAATGACTAAGTTTGGCTAATTTATTAGCACTAATAATGTTTAACCCATAAATGTCCAGTACTATTTTATTTTTTATTTTTATACCTTTACTAGCCTTTATTTTGCTGGCTGTTAATTTAATATTTGCCCCTCATAATCCATATAAAGAAAAAGACAGTGTATTTGAATGTGGTTTTCACTCGTTTTTGGGTCAAAATAGAACACAATTTAGCATTTCCTTTTTTATTTTTGCATTACTTTTCCTGCTCTTTGATCTAGAAATTCTTTTAGTTTATCCTTATATTGTTAGTGCCTATACTAATGGTATATATGGTTTAGTGATTATGTTAATATTTTTTATTGTATTAACATTAGGATTTGCTTTTGAATTAGGTAAAAAAGCACTTAGTATTGATAGTAGACAAGTATCTGTTGTATCAGACAATAAGCAAAGTAGCATTATTAATAAAATAAAATAATTATATTAATAATTACAGCAATAAATATTATTATAACATTAATAAGTTAGGTTTTAAAAATAGATTATATTTATATTATATATATAAATAATTTTTTTTTTATTCTAAAAGTTAAATATATGTATATATACACGTCATGAATATACATTTGACTGTAGTATACTCACAGTCAAATGTATCCCTCCATATTATGTAGATGTCTGTAACAAGTATACACTTTTAATCTATAATTATTAAAATGAATTTATCACTAATACTTTTTTTAATAGGAATCCTTGGGTTTGTTTTAAACAGAAAAAATATAATCTTAATGCTAATTTCAATAGAAATAATGCTTTTAGCTATTACGCTCTTAATACTGGTAAGTTCGCTTAGCTTTGATGATATATTAGGCCAAACATATGCTATATATGTTATAGCAATAGCTGGTGCAGAATCAGCCATAGGTTTAGGTATATTAGTAGCATTTTATAGATTTCACTCTTCTTTAATCTCATTCTGTCTATTTTGTGGCAATAAAACTTATTTTTTACCTTGTGTATACGTACTACGTACTACGTACTACGTACTACGTACCCGGGGTGTTAATTTTCGTAAAAGAATAGTAACAAGTTATCTAACTAACCATTTTAAAAATTATTATACCTACCATAATATAAATTATTTACTTGATCCCTGATTTATTACTGGGCTTTTTGATGCCGAAGGTTCTTTTGTAATTAATAGATGAATAAATATTAGATATAAATCAGGATGATTTGTACAAGCTATAATTCAAATAAAAATTAATTAAAAGGATAGAGCTTTAATTGAATCTATCCAAGACTTTTTCGGTCGTATAGGTTATGTATCTAAACCTAATAATACCTCAACGGTAGAATTTAGAGTTAGTACTAAAAAAGATATAATTAACATAATTATTCCACATTTTTATAATTATCCTTTAATAACTAAAAAGTCATCTGATTATATTTTTTTTTTAACAAGTTGCTTTACTTTTGTTAAATAAAGAACATAATAATTTAGAGGGATTACAAAAAATAGTTAACCTTAGAGCATCTCTTAATTTAGGTTTATCTAAATATTTAAAAAAGCTTTTCCTGAAGTTGTTCCTGTAAAAAAATCAAATAACTTCACGGGAGCAATGTATAATAATTTATCACCAGAATGAGTAGCAGGATTTTCTACAGGAGAATCTAACTTATTTATTACTGTTCAAAAATCTAAAACTAAGAGTGGTTTAGCTGTATGATTACGTTTTTCTATAGGTCAACATTCAAGAGATCTATTATTACTAGAGAGTCATGTTAATTTCTTTAGTTGTGGTTATGTAGCTAAGTATGAAAAACGTACAGTTTGTGAGTTTATTGTAAAAAAAATAGACCATATAGTTATACATATAATACCTTTTTTTGAAAAATACCCGGTATTAGGATAAAAGTATTTTAATTATTTAGATTTCAAGAGTGCAGCAAATATTATTAAGAATAAAGAACATTTAAATAAAGATGGGAAAGGTTTATAACAAATTTTACAATTAAAAATGGTACTTCGCTAATTAACACAGATAAAGCTATAAATAATCACAGAGATGAGACAGGCAAAGAATAAATTAGATCAGAAAAGGAGAAGTAAACCTTCTTCTAGTCTTAAATTGAAAAAATTTTAGGCGAAACCTTCAAATTGCGGGAAGTTCTTAAAGACAAATCTACCAAATTAATACAGTAATGTAATTAATGGAACAGGTAATGACTCGTTGTAAGGTAAAAACGATTTGTATGAAGAAATGAAATAGATAATCCGCAGCCAAGCACCTTAGGTATTAAGGTGTGCAGTTCATCGACTAAAAGTAGGTTGGTTTATAATTATATGATTATAATAATTATTTGCTTAAGATATAGTCAGGCATAATCTAAAAGTTATGGGTCTACCCAGCCTTCCTAAGGAAATATAAAAATTAATATTTCTATGGATAAGGGGAAACACGAAGAGGAAGCATTGCTATAGAATATAAATAATGTATTTAGCCATAATCATCTTACCTTTATTAGGATCAATAGTATCTGGTTTTTTTGGTAGAAGAATTGGAGTTGGCGGGGCACAAATAGTTACATGTGTTTCTGTAATTGTAACAACATTATTAGCAATAATTGCTTTTTTTGAAGTAGGTTTAAAAGACATCCCTGTATCTATACAAATCTTTAGATGAATTGAATCAGGATCTCTTGTTGTATTATTAGGATTCCAATTTGATGCATTAACGGTTTCTATGTTAATACCTGTGTTAATAGTTTCTTCTTTAGTACATATATATTCAATAGGATATATGAGTCATGATCCACATAATCAAAGGTTTTTTTGTTATTTAAGTTTATTTACTTTTATGATGATTATTCTTGTTACAGCTAATAATTTTTTATTAATGTTTATTGGTTGAGAAGGTGTAGGAATATGTTCATATTTATTAGTAGGTTTTTGATTTACAAGAATAGCAGCTAATCTAAGTTCTATGTCTGCCTTTTTAACAAATAGAGTGGGTGATTGCTTTTTAACTTTAGGTATGTTTGCTATATTATGATCATTTGGTAATATAGATTACTCTACTGTATTTTCATTAGCTCCTTATGTTAGTGAAAATATTGTTACAATTATTGGAATTTGTTTTTTGATTGGTGCTATGGCTAAAAGTTCTCAAATTGGTCTACACATCTGATTACCTATGGCGATGGAAGGTCCAACACCTGTTTCTGCATTAATACACGCTGCCACAATGGTAACAGCTGGTGTATATTTACTAATGCGTACAGCCCCTTTAATAGAATATAGTTCAACTGTACTAATACTTTGTTTATGAGTAGGAGCTATTACTACTATATTTAGTTCTCTTATAGGTCTATTTCAACAAGATATTAAAAAAGTTATAGCTTATTCCACTATGAGTCAATTGGCTCGAGAGTGTAATACTCATTCAATTACATTCAGGCATCAAACTATATGCGTAGAAGTCATATTTAATATATATAATCAAATTATTAATATGATTAATTCGCAGATAACCAAAGCTCATGATTATTTAATATATAGTCATAATAGTTATAATCTTTTTAATTCATCTCTCATTCATTGATTGTACTATTACATACTTAAGTTTGTAATTATGTCAGTAAGGTGAAAGATTATAATTATCAGTAAGTGAGTAGGAATCTCAGAGGCCATACGTTTGATATTAATCTTTATTAAATTAAATTTAATTAATTTAACACAAAACCCATCTATTTTAAGTAAATTTATATTTTCATTAATTTTACAAGCAATATATGTTTTTATACAGATAAATAAAATTTATTATTGCGCTAGTAATGTAAAAATATCAGCTAACTATAATATAAATACAAATGCAACTATTCAAGTTAATAATTCAGGTAATAATGTAAATAATGATAAGGATTTATCATTTAAACAATGATTAGCAGGATTAATAGATGGAGACGGATATTTTCTTTTAACTAAAAAAGGATATAATAGTTGTGAAATTACTATGGATGCTAGAGATAAAAAAGCATTATATGAAATAAAACATAAATATGGAGGAAGTATAAAACAAGTTTCAAATGCTAATGCTTATAAATATAAATTAAGACATAGAGCAGGATTAATTTTATTAATTAAAGATGTAAACGGATTAATAAGGAATCCTACACGATTATTACAAATGAATAAACTATGTGTAAAATTTAACATAGAATTAAAATATCCTAATCCTTTAACTTTTAATGATGGATGATTAAGTGGATTTATTGATAGTGATGGATCAGTTTATTTTAATGTAGCATCTGGACAAGTATTTATAGGTATATCTCAGAAAAATAGATATTTATTAGAACCTTTAATATCAATATACGGAGGTAGAGTTGATATTGTTAGTCCTAAAATAGAAGCATTTAAATTTATTATTTATAGAAAAGCTGAATTATTTAATTTAATAGATAATTATTTTAATAAATATCCTTTAAAAACTGAAAAAATGAAAAGAATTAATTTAATAAAACAATTTTATTTATTAACAATTCATAAAAAAAGTCAAGATATAAACAAATTTAATGAATGAGTTAAATTTAAAGATAGATGAGAAAAATTCCAAGATTAATAAAGAAATGGTCCAAAATACAATTTATTTTTGTATTTCAGCAATTGGGGATGATGGTTATTGCAGTAGGTTTATCATCTTATAATATTGCCTTATTTCATTTAATTAATCACGCCTTTTATAAAGGACTTTTATTTTTAGGAGCTGGTGCTGTAATACATTCTTTAGCTGATAATCAAGATTTTAGGAAATATGGTGGATTAAGACCTTTTTTACCTTTAACTTATTCAGTAATGCTAATAGCTTCCCTTAGTTTAGTGGCTTTCCCTTTTATGACAGGGTTCTATAGTAAAGATTTTATACTTGAATCAGCATATGGACAGTTCTATTTTTCTACTACTGTTGTTTATTTTATAGCCACCATAGGTGCTATGTTTACAACTTTATATTCAGTTAAAGTTTTATATTTAACTTTTTTAACTAATCCGAATGGCCCCTTAATTAACTATAAACAAGCACATGAAGGTAATATTTTTATATGTCTACCTTTAATTATATTAGCTGTATTTTCTATCTTTTTTGGTTATATAACTAAGGATATATTTATAGGATTAGGTTCTGGTTTTTTTTCTGACAATAGCTTATTTATACATCCTACACATGAAATTATGTTAGATACTGAATTCGCTGTACCAAGTCTATTTAAATTACTACCTTTAGCTTTCACCCTTACAGTTTGTGCTATATCTTTAGTTTTATCTGAATTCTTACCTAACATACTTATTTCATTTAAATTTACTAGAGTGGGTTATAATATATTCAGTTTTTTCAACCTACGGTTTTTATTTGAACTTTTATATAATAAATATATAACTCGTCTCGTATTAAAATTAGGAGGACAAACTACTAGGGTTTTAGATAAAGGTTCCGTAGAACTATTAGGACCTTATGGTTTAGAAAAAGGACTACTTAAAATTAGTAATAATTTGGGTAGTTTAGATACTGGTGTTATAACATCTTATGCTTTGTATATATTAATTGGTTTAATTTATTATATTTTAATGGCATACCTATCTTTAACTCATAGTAGTTTATTATTATTAATTATGTTTAGTTTGTTTGTTTATTTTTTTTTTGAAAAGGTTAAGGTAAATGGCAAAGGCAGCTTATAATTGATACTTTAAATGAACCTATGTTTAAAGAAATCTCACCTTATTTAAACTTAGTAATAATCTCACTTTTTTGAAACTTAGTTTAAATTATTTATTATATTATAATTATGTTATAATTATATTTATATAAAGATATATATTATTATAATGTTACCGTGGCCATGTACCGTTTTACATTATGATAACTCGATTATAAATTACAGATATATTATTTTATCTTAAATACTAAATACATCTAGCTAAACTAAAAAAAAAATTTTGTTATTTATTAATTATATAGACGTGATTTTGGGGATTATTTTAACTTTTTATAATTATAATAAAAATGTTACTTTTATTTTTGCTAGGTATTCCTATTACAGGAATATTAATTGTTTTTATTTACATAAATGCGTCTTGGCATGACAGGCTAGATTTTAGTCTTAATAAACGAATTAAGTATACAGGACTAACTACATCGATAGTTAACTTGTTTTTATCGTTTATTATTTTTATTGGTTTTGATTTTAGTAGCAACCAATTTCAATTTGTACGAGAATATCATCAAATAAGTTATTTTGATTTTTATTTAGGTGTAGATGGGTTATCTATATATTTTTTGTTGTTAACAACTATTATAACACCTATCTCATTATTATCTAATTGAACATCAATATCTGAAAATATTGGATCATATGTGATAATAATGTTATTACTAGAAACACTGTTGTTATTCGTGTTTTTAGTACTAGATATACTATTATTCTATATATTTTTTGAAAGTATCTTACCTCCTTTATTTATATTAATTGGATTCTTTGGTTCTAATAATAGAGTAAGAGCATGTTTTTACTTGTTTCTGTATACACTATTAGGCTCATTATTTTTACTATTGTCTATTGTTACAATGTCTTCAATAATGGGGACAACGGATTTTGATGCACTATATAAAACAAATTTTCAATATTTTTCTCAATTATTTTTATTTTTCGGTATTTTTATAGCTTTTGCTGTAAAAACACCAACTATATTTTTAAATACTTGACTATTAAAAGCTCATGTTGAATCACCTTTAGGTGGTAGTATAATTTTAGCTGGTATAGTTTTAAAATTAAGTCTATATGGTATACTAAGATTAATACTACCTTTGTTGCCTAAAGCTTATTTAGATTACACATATCTAGTTTATTTAATAGGAGTTATATCTATTATATATGCTAGTATAAATACTCTAAGAACTATAGATGTTAAAGAGCTTATTGCTTACTCATCTGTTTCCCATGCTTCAGTTTACCTATTAGGGGTATTTAGTAATACAATACAAGGGATTGAGGGTGGTATTACTTTAGGTTTAGGCCATGGATTTGCTTCATCTGGATTATTTATTTGTGCAGGGGGTGTTTTATATGATAGATCTTCTACAAGATTAATAACTTATTATAGAGGTATGAGTCAAATTATGCCTTTATTTTCTATTTTTTACTTTATATTATGTTTAGGTAATGTAGGTACACCTCTGACTTTAAATTTTATAGGAGAGTTTCTCTCCCTATACGGAATATTTGAAAGATTGCCTATAGTAGGTGCTTTAGCTTGTTCTTCTATACTATTATCTGCTGCCTATACCATAAATATGTTTACAAAAATTTGTTTTGCTGGATCATTTTCTAAGTTTTTTATTTCTAATATACCTGATTTAAATAAACGTGAATTTTATATTTTATTTACACTTGTGGCATTTACAATTATATTTGGTGTATACCCTTCTCCAATATTAGATGGTTTACATTATAATGTATCTTGTTTAATATATCAAGCATAAAGTTTACAAATATTTGTATATTTTTATTATTTATGTAATGTTACCGTTGCCATGCACCCCTATATATAATAAAAATTTTAGTATAAATTAGACTATAAAATATCTTACAAATATTATAGCGATATAATGAATATATATGTATAAATATTTAAACTAACATAATTTATACATTTATATTTTACTAACTATATGTGATATAAATATACTTTAAATGATCCTATATTTTTAATAATATAAGATGGTTTAATCTGAGTAGCCCACCTATAGACCTACCCCCCCCCTATCTTATAGGTTGCGTAACATAGAGGTATGATCACTTTTAATTATACAAGATAGTAATATTATATACATAGGGCAACCTAAGGGATTTACAGTTTAGGAAGTTTATATTTAGCCTTCTCGTTTCTTTTCTAGTATCGTGCTCTATTAAATAAAAATGAGTAATTTTAAAAACAAAAAATCACCTATGTTTAATGTACATCCTTATAAAGTTTACATCACATCCTTATAAAGTTTACAGCACATTTAAATACAGATCTGTTACTGTTTAATAACTGTAACAGCAAAAGACATCGTTAGTAAGTGAGCTTTACTTTTTTTTTTCTATTTTGCCTTCTTGTATTTGTCCTATGTTGTTTGCCTTTTAAAATACTCGTACTGGTATTCCAATTGTAGCTAAAACTTATACCCTTTACTATACAACTCTTAAATAAATAACACTTAATAAAGGAAAAAATATTTTTTTTTACACGCCCTTTTGAGTAAGGGGCCTTATTTTGTTTTTTACGCATTTATATCCCCCTTTATTACAGATAACGAACCAAGTAAAGGCCCAAGCAATAACGTATCCCCCCTTTATTCAGTTATTTTACTCCTGTTTTTGTTTATCCCATTTAAGTTTATTTTATCCTTTTTATTTACTTTGTTTTAATAATAACAATAATTCCTAGTTTATCTAGAGCCTTTAGATCTAGTATTGTGTTTATTTGTACTACATAATAATAATAATAATATAATTTAATTAATAATAAATGAAAGATAAAGTCTTTTTTAATTTTTTTAACTGATTTAAACTAAGAAATTTCTTAGTTTTGTGTTTTACTCTTGTTTTATCGTTTACTGTTAGGTTGTTAGTGGTTAATTACTTTCATTGGGACTTTTCTATTTTTGGTGATTTTTTATTTTAGGTTTTTTTATCTTTGGGTGTGTTTGTGATTATATTTTTTTGTCCTAGTTTTAATATGTTTGTTGGTCACTTTAAATCTATTAATTATACATTTATAAATAATAAGTTTAGTTTATTTAGAAATAATATTAGTAGGGATAATAATACTGGTGTGTCTAGTAATGTTAATAGTTCTTTAAATAGAAATGATAGTTTAAATAATAATAATAATAATAGGATGGAGACTTTTAAAGATAAAGTTAAACGTAGGTTATTTTGGGTTATGTGAAAGCAGCATGGGGATGACTTTGACTCTTATAAAGATTATAAACAATCAGTTAATAGGGTTGTATCAGTTCGAGGGGAAATAAAAAAGGATCTTTAAAAGGAGTTTCCTAATTTGTTTCGTAGGACACGTAAAATAGCCTGATTTGTAAAACATATAAATCGTAAGAGATAACGATAAATTGGTTTCTAATTTTATCTAGAAATTTAATCTAGTATTGCGCTTTTTTTTAACTAATTAACAAACTAAAGGTTTAAAATATGATAAAATTACAATATCAACAAAATCAGTTACTAATGCTCTAAAGAATGAGACTAGTAAGCCTAAAACATAAAAATCTATAAATATAGACATATCTAAATGGAAATAATTAACTAAAAAAAACCTAACTGAGAATGATACGAAAAGAGTTATAAATAAAATAACTAAATTCCTCAACTTAAACCAATTTTGAAAACTTTTAAATTTTCTTATAAAAGACATTTTTTATATATATATATATGTTAAAAAGCACAATACTAGAAATGTATATACACAAATATATATTATAAGGTCTAGATAACCTTTTACACCTAATTTTTTTGTTTAACACAATAAGTAAAATAATAACGTTAAAATTATTATTTATCTCCATATTAATCACACAACTCTTAAACTACTTATATCATAATCAAAATCATTAATTTTATTGGAATTTTAAACTATCCACACGATAGTTAGCCATGTATAAAACTATAGGTTTATAATCACCATCAAGATCACTAAGATTAGTGAGATCACTAACATCAAGATATTTCTTAATATGGGGTAACAACATAAAATAACAACTAATAACCTGATTAAAATCATTAATTTCTCGATTCATTAATCTTAAAGGTGATGAAATAATAACTTTCTTATCAGGACCAACCAAATGAACATAGAAAGTTTCACCAATACTAAAGGGATAACAACTAAAAATAGCCAAGGTTCATGTAATTCTAACCCATAAATTATAATAATTAAACTTGTTTGCATCGAAAACCATCAGATCGTATTTAATACCAAGACAGGAATTTTTCATTATATCTTTTATTTTTTTTTATAAAATAAGCGTAGTACTAGATATTGTAAGCTCTAGATAAACTTTTATTTATTAATTATTACTTTTTTTTTCTTATTATACTCTTTAGGATTTCAAACCCAAAGAATTGTACGTTTGATTTTCCTTAGTTTCTTAAGATCAGCTTAATCTTTAATATCCTTTTTAATATCATCTCTTAGTTTAGTTTTAACATCCCACGATTCTTTAAAACTTCTATAGTTACTAAACTTATCAGTATATTGTTTTCATATATATCAATACACTTTTCTCTTAGTTTTATCTTTAATTCCTTCTTTATTTACTACTAAAGAATTTAATGAATATGCATTTCTGTCTTGACGAAGTACATGTGGAGTTAAGTTATCTTTGGCCAGATAAAACTCAAACAAGTCTGTAATAAAAACTCTAATAAAAGAAACTAAAATACCAACAAATAAGAAGTCGGTAAATTGAGATAAATCCAAATTAAAAAATAAAATAACTAAGGATCTAACCGAGAATGATAATGCAAGAGTAGCAACTAAAATGGCGAAACCTCTAAAGGTAAATAAATTCCTAAAATTCTTAAACCAACTGTAATTGAAATTTTTTTTCATATTTTTTTTTTATTTGTTTATAAATTATGAAGCGCAATACTAGAAATTAAAGGTCTAGATAACCAAAAGCGTTCAGGTGCTAATACGAGGGATGACCATCTTGAAAGATTGAAAGCCATAAAGAGTAGTCTCCTCTATTACGACACCATTTTAATTAAGGTAAGATCTGCTTTGGTACAACGCTCTATACCCTTGCATTTTTTATCTTAGCACATCTAGTGCCCATGTTTTAACATATGTGTAAACTACTACTTATGTAATTGTATTAGTAGGATAGTGCCAATGTTTTAATATATGTGTAAATTACATCATAAAGATAATAGTGCTATTGGTGGCACTATTATCTTTATTTTTTTTTTACAATTAACAATATGTGATATATATTTATATTTTTAAATGCCCTATTTAAGTTAATATAATTGCAAAGTCCAAATCTATTTAGGTTTATGCATAATTTTTATATTTATGTATAAATATAATTTTATTATTTACAAAGGTAAAAAGCTTAGTTTTTTACATAAATCATTTTGTATTGTACTACTCCTAATCCGTAACCGTCTGCGTATTTGCCTGCGTTTATGTATAATATGACATAATTTAATTGTAAACACAGGGAGCTTCAAAATTTAAATTATAAGTTAGAGTGTGAGTGCTATTTATGATAAATATATTAGTTTTAATAATATTAAATTAATAGGTTTTATCTTATAGGGTTATATTACATATAAATACATATATATTTATAAATTAATAATACATAACCACTTATTTATTGTTTGTTGTTGTTTATCTTTCTTATCATCCTGTTAAATTTTAAACAGGTCTTTATATTCTGTTCATAATATTGACCATAATTAATAAATATTATGTTTAGCCCGTATTGGTTTACACTATAGCCAATAAGTCATAGAAAAAAAAATTAAGGATAAGATTAAATAATAAGTTTGCTAAATAAAAAAAAGCTATAAATATGGTTATTTTTAAGTAAATTATTTAAAGTACATAATATATAGTTTAAGGTACTATATATTACCTTAATAAAACATTTAAATCAATATATTTAATACTATGATATATTTACCTATAGTTATATCTATTATTGAAGTTTTAACAGTTACTATCTCCGTTTTAATAGGTGTAGCGTTTGTAACAATAGCGGAAAGAAAAACCATGGCAAGTATGCAAAGAAGACTAGGTCCTAACATTGTGGGATACTATGGTCTTTTACAAGCATTTGCTGATGCTTTAAAACTTCTATTAAAAGAATATATATCACCAACCCAAGCAAATATAATTCTTTTTTTTCTTGGTCCAATTATTACTTTAAATTTTTCATTGTTGGGATATGCTGTTATACCATTTGGCCCTGGTCTGGCCTTATTAGACTTTAGCTTAGGTATACTTTATATATTAGCTGTATCTTCACTATCTACTTACGGTGTATTATTAGCTGGATGAAGTGCTAATTCCAAATATGCGTTTTTAGGATCACTTAGAAGCACAGCTCAATTAATTAGTTATGAACTCATTTTAAGTTCAGCTGTTCTACTGGTTATATTATTAACAGGTAGTCTTAATTTAACTGTAAATATAGAATCCCAAAGAGCCGTTTGGTATATAATACCGTTACTACCTATTTTTATAATTTTCCTGATTGGATCAATAGCAGAAACAAATAGAGCACCTTTTGATCTAGCAGAGGCTATTTACTAAACATAGTATGATTTGGTCTCGTAAAAGATCGCTGTATGCTGTAAACTCCTATTTTTTTAGCATATAGGACAATCAGCAAGAAACCAAAGGATAGTAAAATATCTTAGTAGGATCTTCAGAGACTATATGCGGTCATTAAGCACATTATATAATATTTGTGTTTAATAAGATATAGTCCAACTTGTATGTAAATATGAGAATAATATATAGGTGTGAAATATATACTTTATTTATATAATAAAAATAAGACAAGATATATAAATTTAATACCTACAAAAATAAGTTACTATTCTTTATCTTTACCTGTGCCTATTAAAGTTTTTTTATAAATTATATGATAATGACACAATTTGATCTTATCGGTAACTATTTAAAAATAAAGCAGGTATTTATTGTTTTGTTAATACTGTTAATAATTAACGTTATATTGGTAGTGCTAAAGATTTATATATAAGACTTATTGAACATCTTTCTAACAAAAAATCAAATATAGCATTACATAATCCTATAACAAAATATGGCTTAGATAAATTTAATTTTTGTATTTATGAATATTTTTATAACCATAGTAAAGTTGTTAGTAAAAATACTTTTACTGACTTGGAAACAAGCTCAATTAAAAATTATTAATTTGTTAATTAATAAAATTTTATTAAAACGGCAACAAGTCATAGTGGTTATAAACACACTGATTAAGCTAAATTAAAATAGTTAAAAAGATTTTAAAATAAATCTAATCAATATATGTAGGGTAAAACACATAGTTATGACATACGTAAATTAATTAGTAAACCAGGTAAGCTAAACCATATGTTTGGTAAACATCATAGTGAGGTTGCTAAAAAAAGCATAAGTGATAAAATTAGTAAACATCCTAAATGGTAGGTATTATGATTTAAATGATATATTAATTTTAAGATTTAAAATTAATGTTGAATAAGCTAAACATTTAAATATATCTAGAGTAACAGTTGGTAAGTATTTTAATTTAGGCCTTATTTATAATAAAATATATCGTTTTATAGTAAATAATCAATATACTATAGTTTATTGATATATATTAAACGGAATCAGAACTTGTTAGTGGTTTTATGACAGAACATGCTGCAGTTATTTTTGTATTTTTCTTTCTGGCTGAATATGCTAGCATTGTTCTTATATGTACCTTAATGAGTATATTATTTCTAGGTGGTTACCTGTTTAGTTCTGATATAATGTTTTTTGTTTTATTTGATGTAATAGATTCAATACAAACTTTGGATTTCCATTTATACATTTCTGTATTATGAACTGTATTTGATATTTTTGATACTTTAAATGATCCTATGTTTGAAGGAATCTTATATGGTTTAATATTAGGAGTAAAAACTAGTATAATGTTCTTTGTTTTTGTCTGAGCACGTGCATCCTTTCCCCGTATAAGATTTGACCAACTAATGTCATTCTGTTGAACTGTATTACTTCCTATCATTATTGGTTTTATAATACTAGTACCTTGTATCCTTTACAGTTTTGAGATTATACCTAGTAATGTTTCTCTTTTCTAATTGCTTTTGGTCTTTGTTAATAAGCACCCTTATCAATATACAGATAAAGTAATAGAAAATAGTATAATATAAATAACATATAAACAAGGGAGTCATAAATATTTGGTATAATATTAGTATATTTTTATATAAAACTATTATAAAAAAATAAATCAAATAAATTAATATAGTATTTATATACCTACTTATTATTATAAAAAAATTAAAATATATATATATAATGTATTGGATAGTGTTATAGTATAATACCTATGTTAATAAAACTTTAAATTTACAAATTAAGCGTAGAATTAAAATACTAAAGTTGTTTACATAAAATACAAATTACACTTTTTAATATGTTATTTGTTTAGCATTTTTGCTTTAAACCCTATCATATATTTAACTAACCTTATTTAATATTTTTATTTCTTACATAATTGATCCGTAGCAGGAGGCTGCTTACCAGGACTGGGCAATAAATACGTATAAGTATAAATATTTTTTTTATTGTGTCCGTAAGGATTTAACCTTAGGAGGTGTAAGTCCAACCCCCCCCCACTGAGGCAATATCCTTTATTTCTGAGGGTAAAGCGAAACCGACGTTCATTAATAATACCAACGCGTAGTATGGATACCATATATATATAACATAAATCCGTATTCCTAAGTACCAATTTTTCTATTCTAATCTAAATATCTGTTTTCCTATTCCTATCTAAATATCTGTTTTCCCTTTTCCAATTTAGCATATCTGTTTAATAAAACATTTGATTGAATTTCAGGTAGAAGTAAGGGTCTTAAACTGTAGGAGATGGATAGTAGGGTTGGTATTTGCGATGGATAGTGGGGTTGGTATTTGCGATGGATACTAGGGTTGGTATATGCGATGGATAGTAGGCTTGGTACTTTGTTTTTTTTGCTTTTTAACTATAATTAATAATATAACCCCCCCCATGTATAACATCTTAACATGATGACCTATTCTTTCTTTTTACATTAAACCAAATAATATATCATATTTATTAGGATAAACTCTTTAAATATATTATTATCTGTATATTAAATAATTTAATAATTAATTAAAATTGAAATTAAAATGATGCTCTAAATATGTACTATGGGATTAATCAAGTTTGTTTTATATGTATAAGTATGATTTTGTTGAGAATATTAGACAAAGATTAAATAATTACATACCTGGCTACAATTCGTTATCTAATTGAATAGAAAGGTGATTATGATCTTCAAATGCTAAAGATATAGGAACATTATATCTAATCGTCGCTTTATTATCTGGTTTAGTAGGAACTGCTTTTTCAGTATTAATCAGATTAGAACTATCAGGACCCGGAGTACAATTTATAGCAGACAATCAGTTATATAACAGTATAATAACTGCACATGCAATAGTAATGATTTTTTTCATGGTCAAAAAAAATGCAAATATGTTAAATAAAATATCAAAATTATCATTGGGTTTTGTAAAAACCATAACAATTAATTCTAACGATAACTATGACGTAATAATTGGTAAATATAATAATTTTGATAAGCAAAATAAGGAATTTAAAGATAAATATGTAAAAGTTGTAGTACAAGATCCATACAACAACAGAGATATAATACTTAAAGTAACTAAAAAACAAAAAGGTGTTTATATTTGAGAAACTTTAGAGGGTAAAAATATGTATGTTGGTCATTCTATTAACTTATACAATCGTATAAATACTTATTTTATGCCTTCAATTCTTAATACTAAAGCACGTAGAGTTCTTAGACATTTAAATAAACATGGCTTTAGCGACATAAAATTGACTATATATCTCATGGATATAAAATCTAGCTTAGATCAAGTTGTAAGTTTACAACAGCATTTTATTGATATACTTAATCCTAGTATTAATGTTGATTTAGTTGCTAGTAGTTCTGGTTATCACCAGCCTATGGCTCAAGAGATACGAAAAAAACTACGTAAGCAAACAGGTACTCCTGTATATATTTACGAGGCTGAAAGTTTTACTTTATTGCACATATTTGATTCCAAACAATATATGTATAATACAATAAGTATTCATCATAAAACTTTACATGATTGCATAGATTTAGGTGTTTTATATCTAGATTCATTCTTTTTATCTTTAGATTTGCTTGAAACTGAAAATGTATATATGTTAAATTTAGACCAAATAAAAGCCTTAGTTAAAACCAAACGGGAGTTGCACAAACTTAAACACCCAGCATCTAAAGCTATATTTGCTGAGTTTAAAAATGACGCAAGTAAAAACCTAGAGTTTGATTCTTTAAATGGCTTGGCTAAACATCTCAAAGGTAATCGTAAGGTTATTAGAGAGTATATACAAGGAATTAAATCAGGTTATTATCGTGGTAAATGAAAATTTACTTACAAAAATAAACAACATCTAAAACAATTATAGGGTATTATATAACAAGGCATGGCCGGGTAAAGTATAAATATTTTACTTTCTTTTCACTATATTCTGGAATCACTTTATAGCTATTTGAACTAGTAATACAAGCTTTCTAATATGAAAAGCAGTATAAGACAGTAACATTTTAATAGATTAGTCAACCAGCAGGAAACTAAATATATTTGGGCTTTTTAAGCATTAAACACTTATATAGGGTAGGTTCCTCAGAGACTACACGTGAAATACCTTATTAAATAACCTTTAAAGGTAAAGATATAGTCCAAACTTTAGTAAAGCTAAATAAAACGCATGCCAGCTATGATAGGTGGTTTTGGTAATTTTCTATTACCATTAATAGTAGGGGGTCCAGACATGGTATACCCTAGACTTAATAATATAAGTTTTTGATTATTGCCTCCTAGTTTAATATTATTTCTGTTTGCTTCTGGTATAGAAAATGGAGCTGGTACAGGTTGAACACTTTGTAGGGTGTTGCTTTGAGGCGACTCAGAGGCAATAAAACTCTTTTCGATGCATGAACATCCTCTATTATTAGAATTAATAATTTTTATAAACGTAGTAAACTACTCATGATTGTTTAAATCGTATGTTAAAATGTTTACATCATGGGGACAATATGCCTGAGTAAATATAAGAAATATATCTACTCATCAGAGACTAAATAAAGAGTATCTTGTAAAAAATAATAAAGAATGATTTGAACAATGGTTAGTCGGAATAACAGATGGAGAAGGTACTTTTGGATTTTATTATCAAAATAATAAGTGAGTTTTAGTATATAAAATAGCTCTTTCTAGATATAATCTAAGAACTTTACATTATATTAAAACTAATTTAGGTTTTGGTACAATAACTAAAGATAGTAGTAAAGGACAAATACTTATAAGAGATAGAAAAAAATTAGAAAATGTAATATTTCCTATATTTGATAAATATCCTCTTTTTACAAGTAAATATTTTAACTACTTAAAATTAAAAAAAGCATTTGATATATTAAATGACACTAGTTTAAATAAAGTAGCAAAAGATAAACTTTTATTTGCATTAAAAGAAGAAAGTATACCTCAAGATTATATATCTCCAGTTTGAAATAATATAAAACTACCATTAAATCATGATCAAGTAATAAATATTATAACTAAACCTTGACTAAGTGGATTTGTAGAAGGAGAAGGTAGTTTTTATTTAGTATCTAAAGATAAAACTAGAATAGTACATGGATTTGTTATAACTCAAAAATTAGATAGTATAGTTTTAGAAAGTATAAGAATCATATTACATATTACAACAGTTATTAGATATAAATCTAAATATAATTACTATATCTTAGATACAACAAATTCTAGAGCTATAGAAAATATAATAGCTTATTTTAGAAATAGCTTAATAGGTATGAAAAGCCCAGAATATAAAATTTGAGCAAGATCATATATTAAAAATAAAGGGAGTTATGATGATTTATTAAAAGTAAGAGAAATACTTAGAAAAATGAAAGAAAAATTATTAGATATAGATATCTTAAAAAAATAATTACAAGATAAAGGAATAGTCCGAACAATAAAGAAATTTATTGAGTGTAATGATAGTTGTATAAATAGTACAATGAGATTACCAACATAATTGTTACCCTCCATTATCAGGAATACAAAGTCATAGTGGACCCAGTGTAGATTTAGCTATTTTTTCTTTACATCTAGCGGGTATAAGTAGTTTATTAGGAGCTATGAATTTCATAACTACAATATTAAATATGAGAAGTCCGGGTATAAGATTACATAAGCTAGCTTTATTTGGATGAGCTGTTGTTACTACAGCTGTATTATTATTATTATCATTGCCTGTTTTAGCCGGTGCTATCACTATGATTTTAACCGATCGAAATTTTAATACATCATTCTTTGAAACAGCTGGTGGTGGTGATCCCATTTTATATCAACATCTTTTCTCGAGAGGTATATTTAAAGAATGTTATTTATTTGGTGTTTTTCTTTTAATAATAGTTACAATTTTTAGTATTAATTCAGCGCATAGTAATAAATTATGATCTAAAGTGAAGTTTTCTTATTTAAATAATAACTTTGATTTTTCTTTATTTTATATAAAGCATAAAGCTTATTTGCCTAATAAATCTTATCCTTCAAATAAATTTTTAACATGATTTATTGGATTTACTGAGGGTGAAGGATCTTTTATAGTAAATAATAGAGGTGATTTAGCTTTTGTCATTACACAAAGTACAAGTGATATTAAGGTTTTACAATTTATACAAGAAACTTTAGGTTTTGGTAAAGTTATAGCTCAGTCTGTAAATACTAGTAGATATGTAACACAAAGTAAAAGAGAAATAGATATTTTAATTAGTATATTAAATGGAAACATTGTTCTACCAAGTATACAGGAAAAATTTAATAATTTCATTAAAGGATTTAATAGCTGAGTTACTAAAGGTAAAATTAGATTAGATACCGTGGTAACTAAAAATATGTTTATTTTACCTAGCTTAGATAACAGTTGATTGGCTGGTTTTACAGACGGAGAAGGCTGTTTTACTTGTTCTATCAGTGAAAAAAAAGGATATAGTTTTAATTTTAATATAGCACAAAAAGGAGAAATTAATATTAAGATATTAGAACATATTTGTTTATTATTTAAAGGCGGTATAGTTTCAAAGCATGCTGTAGAAAATGTATATGAATACCGTATAGGTGGAGTTAAAAATTGTCAAAAAGTTTTTCCTTATTTTGACAAATTTACTTTGTATACTAAAAAATCTATGTCTTATATTTTGTGAAAACAAGTCTATAATGATCTTGGTGATAAGTGTCATCTAAACAAATCAAAAAGATTGGAAATGATTGAAAAAGCAAGAATGATAAATAAATATAATATTATTTAAACTATAGTGGAAAAAAAGTCATGGTTTAACGTATAAAAATGATAAGTTATGAAACTCTAAAGACAGATGTAAAAAGATATAAGATCTGAAAGAGTAAATGTTGATATATCAATATACCACAGATTTAGTTAATGTTTAGTTATTACTACTTGCAACTCTTAAGTTAAAAACTTATATAATAGTTTATAAGTTATAACCTATCTTCAGCTTTGCTGATGGTATAAGGAAAAGTTAGTATAAATATTAGCGATACTAGTGTTAACGGTCAATAAATTTCTCATTTAAAGACCGTCGGTTATTTAAGTGACCGCTACAGACTGGTTCACTGGTAGGTGTCTGAAATGATGCTTAATGTACAGTCGGTTTCTTCCATTATCTTGATCTAAAGCAAGAGAGTGCACAAGCCCGGAGTTTATGCTACCGGTACCTGGATTTAATACTAGAGCATCAGCTTTGTTGATGGTAAATTAAATTTGAAGAAATGGATTTTTTGGTCAAGGATGGCCCTTTTTAGGCGAAATCCTAAATAAGAATTGCGCTATATGCTGGAACCATCTAGAGTTTAAGGGTACTAATAGTATAAGTCTAGTTTTTACATTAGCCGTATTAGTAAAAATCCCACTGACTCGTAGGCGGAATCAGCCGGTAACCAATAAAAGAAGTTATTCTTCTCATTTAGTAGGAACCTCAGAGACTACACGCGCAACATCTTTTGGTTTAAAAGAAACTCATTTTAATCAATGGTTAGCTGGTATTATTGATGGTGATGGAAGTATGCAAGTTAGCAATGCAGGATATTGTAGTTGTGAAATTACTGTTGCCCTTGCAGATGAACGTATGCTACGTATTATCCAGAATAAACTAGGCGGTTCTATTAAACCCCGCTCAGGTGTTCAGGCTATTCGTTGACGTTTACACAACCGTTCATCCATGATCAATTTAATAAACCGTGTAAATGGCTACATTAGACACAGTAGTCGATTAGTTCAACTTAATCATGTATGTGCTGTACTAGATATGCAACTATTAGCCCCTGATACTTTACACAATAAGCATGGTTGGTTTGCTGGTTTTTTTGATGCTGATGGTACCATAGGTTATTATTTTAAAGGTAATAATAATCAACCTATATTAACTCTGTCAGTAACTAACAAACGATATGTTGATGTAATCCATTATATAACTTATTTTGGTGGTGCTTTATATTTTGATAAAGCACATAATGGTTATTATAAATGAAGTGTTGAATCAGAGCCTAATATTGCAGCCTTCCTTGTGTATACTAAGGTATGTCAACCTCAATCTATTAAGCGTAACCGTTTATTTTTGATTAAGGAGTACTACCGTCTTGTAGAACTCAAAGCTTATAAAGCTTCAAAGGGTACAGTATTAAACAAAGATTGGATTAATTTTAACCGTAAATGAAACTAACTCCATATTGATGATGATATAGTCCAAAAAAAAAAATTCTTAATTTGCTAATCTTGTATTTAATATTTACAGCAGTAATTAATATATACGCAACTCTAACTTTATTACATTTAAATTTGTTTAATATCGGTAAATCATACTATATAAGTTCATATAAAAAAAATATAATTCACCTGTTTATACTACTAAGCTTACTATTGTAGTGTAATTTTACCTACTAATGAAGAATTGTATTTTGAACATGGTTTATTGAGGGCACTGATATTTAATATAAGTTTAAAAATTAAAGGTGGCTATTGACCATATGGATATGAAATATATAAAATTACAAGTCCACTTCTTGCACATTATTTCATATATGAACAAGATTGGTGTATTGCTCCAAAACAAGATGTGGTGAAGGTAATTATCCAGATTATGCTGTATAGTAAGTAAATCTTAGTGACCCTTTTTCTAAATCATATGGTCAAACTACTCCCTATCTTTTAGTTTAAGTTAAAAGACCTTTAGCTTTTATTGATTCTAAAGTTGCTTGAATGAATGCTATGGGCCAATTATGGGGTGGGCTGATTAAGCTAAACAAAGTAATGGTAGACTTTGAACCGTTGTTCAAATAGGTTTATAAATTTGTTTTTTTTAGTTTTATGTTTTAAGGTATGAAAAGCATATATCACCTTTATATACTAATTATGTTTCATTAAACTTAAGTAATCACAAAATTGCTTGATTTAAAGATAATGATGTTAAGGTTGAAACGGAAAAAATAAATGGTGTAGATGAGATTAGAGTTATATGATGAAGATTGGATAATCAAATTTATGCTGATTATATACATCAGATGTTTCTTCATATAAAAAGAAATAGACCTTAAGCATATATTTAAAATGCTTTAGTGTATTATATTAATATATTTTTTTTTTGCATCCAGAGGTTAAATATATAGGCCTCTTAATGTTGCTATATTCTGGGACTACTTCCAACGGTTTTAAATACTCAATCCTTAGTGATACAGTGAAAAAGTTAAAACAATGAAGTAAATCAGTAGGTAACGGTTTACTATTAAATCATCTAAATAAACATATATTCTTTTTTAGTAGTAAAATCGGAACCTCAGAGACTTTATGCAACAAAATTACAGTTGAAAATATTAAACAAATATCTAATCATGTTCCTACCCATATTATACCAAGAAATGATACTGAATTGGGTCATTATCTAGCTGGTTTAATTGACGGAAATGGTCATTTTAGCAGTAAACAACAATTGGTAATTACGTTTAATTCATTAGATATATCCTTAGCTTACTTTGTTAAAAAACAAATAGGTTATGGTAGTGTATACAAAGTTAAAAACAAGAATGCTGTAATTTTAGTAATAGCAGCCAAAAAAGGCTTAGAAATAGTAATTAACTTAATTAATGGTAAACTAAGATCAAAAAATAAATTTAAACAAATAAGTAAAAATATTCTTAATAATATAAAATACTTAGATTTTAATAGAATAGTTAGTTTAAAGTTAAATACAAGTGACGATTTAAAAAACCTTTGATTAGCCGGTTTTTCTGACGCAGATGCTAGTTTTCAAATTAAATTAATATCTCGTAATAACAAGACGGAAGTTAGACTAAACTATCAAATAGATCAAAAGGAAAACTATCTTTTGATTTTTATAAAAAATTTCTTAGGTGGAAATATTGGTTTTAGAATAGATCAAGATACTTACTATTATGGTTCAACTAGTTTTGGCTCAGCTAAAAATGTTATTAACTATTTTGATCATTATAATCTATTGTCTAGCAAACACATTAATTATCTAAAGTGAAGAAAATCGTATATAATTATTCAAAAAAAAAATCATTTAAGTCATACTGGTTTTGCAAAAATTTTAAAACTTAAAAATACTATCAATAGGTTTAATGATAAAACTGTAATTTAAGATAAAGTCCTAACAAGAATGTTAAGTTCTTGAGTATTAGTTTAGAATAAATATAACTTTATTATTCGATTAATCAAAACAATTGCTATATACTTATTATACCAGGTTTCGGTGTTATAAGTACAACCATATCTGCTAGCTCCAACAAGAGCGTATTTGGTTATCTTGGTATGGTTTATGCTATTATGTCTATAGGAGTACTAGGTTTTGTAGTGTGAAGTCATGTTTTGGCTTCGCCCCTTAGTGATATGGGGATTTTTATAATTTATTTTGCTATATGCTGGAACGGTTTAGTGCTAATTGGTACTTTGAATAGTAAAAATTCAATTAGCTATACAAAATCAGCAGGCAATCTGTCCCTATACTCATCAAATAGTAAAACACAGAATGCCTCAGAGACTATACGCGAAACATCTTTCAATTTTTCAGCATTCCATAAGTATAATAATACGCTATTTGGAAAGGATGCGCAATACATATCCGATAATTGATATACTTGATTTATAGGTTTTGTAGAAGGAGATGGAGCCATTCAAACTTATGCAAATGGTACAAGAGTACGGTTTGTTCTTACTCAAAAGGAAAGTGCTATCCTATACTACATCCATAAAACGTTAGGGATTGGTACTGTTAAGCATTTTCCACAAGGGACAAGTGGTAAGAAAAATGACTTCTACAGATGAAGTGTAGATAATACTTCACATATTCTTTTATTAGCTTTTTTATTTAATGGTAATCTGGCTCTTAGTCACAGAATTCAACAATTAACATTGTGAATTAAAGCTTTAAATAATCGGTTTGGAGCAAATACAATTCTATTAATTAATAATGCTGTTTCAGTAACATTACAAGATGCTTGATTATCTGGGTTCACCGATGCTGAAGGATGTTTTAATGTATCCATTACATCAAACACAAGATACGCATTAGGTCACGTTATAAAAATGAGATATATACTTGATCAGAAGGATGATTATATCCTACAGATCATACGAGACTTATTTGGATTTGGTAAAGTAACTCTTAGATCCGCAACTGATGGAATGTACCGATACACAGCAACAGGGTTTAAATCAATCAATCATGTAATATCTTATTTTAAAGTATATCCATTACTTACTAAGAAGGCCCTTTCTTTAGATAAATGGTCAACCATTCATAATATTGTTTCTAATAAATTACATATTACTGAAGAAGGATTAGCCCAGGTAAGAGTATTACAGAAACAGATTAATCTTGATAATAGTGTGTCAAATAAAACAGGCTCTGCGCACCCTTAGAGCTATTTATTGAAAGATGAAGATATAGTCCGATTCTTCTTGTGAAAGAAGCACTTAGCTATATAGCTAAGTGGGTAGATATGAGAAATATCTGCTAACAATTTTGCATCACATGTATAGTGTAGGCTTAGACGTGGATAAACTTGTGTTCACGGTAAAAATTTGGCTATATGCTGGAAACTCCTATATAAATAGTCCACTTGTATTAATACAGATCGGAACAATCTATTTATTTTTAAAAGGACAATCAGCAGGAAACTTTGGTTTTAGTACAGAAGCTACGGCGGTTACTAAGAATACTTATACTAGTTATAAAAATTTACCTTTAATTTCTAAACATGTACCAAATCATAAAAGCAATCTTACAGGCGATGAATTTGGCTATTTTTTAGCTGGATTGATTGAAGGAGATGGTTGGTTTGGTAATAAAGAATTGCACATCGTTTTTGCCGAGGAAGATACTTCATTAGCTTACTATATAAAAAAACGTATTGGACATGGTAACATTTACAAAATTAAAGATAAGAAAGCAGTTAGATATATTTGTAAAAATACAAATGGTTTATGCCTTATTTTATCTTTAATAAATGGTAAACTGGTCAGTAATTTTAAATATGATCAGCTAATTAAACATAATTATAGTGAACACTTTAACATTGTCATATTACCACCTTTAAAAGCGCTAAGTCTAGATAATTACTGGTTAGCTGGTTTTACTCAAGCTGATGGTTGTTTTCATATCAGTGTTTTAAAAAGTAAAACGCACAAAACAGGTTATAGTGTAAGATTAGAGTACTCTTTAAAGCAAAATGACAATTTGCCTTTGAAATTGCTATATGATGCTATGAAAATGGGTAATCTTTCTCAGTACAGTACAGGGGTTTGATGTTATAAAAGTACAGGTTTCAAAACAGCATTAAATCTGATTAATTACTTCGATAACTATAATCTTTTTGCAGGAAAGTATAAAAGTTACCTTAAATTTAGGAAAGTTTATATTATGATAACAGAAGGAAAACATTTAGAGGAAAAAGGTATTAAAAAAATTAGAAGTATTGCAACTAAAGGATCCTCAGAGACAAGCACGCTAAAGGTTTAATATTATAATAATATTAAATCAAGATACTGTCCACAATTTAGACAAGAGCCTACTTCACAGCCGCTACATTAATTATAGCTGTACCTACTGGTATTAAAATATTCAGCTGATTAGCTACCTGTTACGGAGGATCTCTTCAATTAACACCACCTATGCTTTTTGCATTAGGATTTGTGTTTATGTTCACTGTTGGGGGACTTAGTGGAGTTGTTTTAGCAAATGCTTCACTTGATATTGCATTCCACGATACGTATTACGTCGTAGCTCAAGAGGAAATGGGCCAAAATAATTTGTTTTATTTTATTAATTATTTTGTAACTGACTATATGCTGGAAACTATATTATTTGTGTATTATTTACTATTTATTTATACGTTTTATCTTTATAAACTAGATGGCAGTAGGAATAATTTTCTTTTAAATAGTCAAAATAATGATACTACAATAAGTTCAAAAAAACTTATGAATATACAATCAGCAGAAAACTGTAAAGGATTCTCAGAGACTGTACGTCAGTTACCTGAAGATAAAAAATTTTGAAATTGATTTGCAGGTGTTATAGATGGGGATGGAAATTTTGATATTAGAATATCTCCTATTAATAATAAAAGAGTTCTTAAACAAATTAGAATTAAATTACATAATAGAGATATTAGAATATTAACCCGTATACAAAATTACTTACACTTAGGGAGAATTAGAACTGATAAAAATAAGCCTCATTCTATATATATAGTATCTACTAAAGAAAGTATGATGTATATTATTAATAATCTTAATGGTTTAATTAGACTTAAGGTACCAGCTTTTAAAGAAGCTTGTAATTTATATAATATAGATTATATTGAACCTAATTATAATATAGCTTTATATGATCCGTATTTTGCAGGTCTTGTTGATACTGACGGTAGTATAGTATTTAATTATGCTGGTAATAGAATAGAGTGTAATTTAGAATTCCAATATAATGAATATACATCTAAATTAAATTTTGAAAATACTATATTAAATAGTAAACCTACTATTATTAACCGTAAAAAATCTTATAAGTTAGGGGGTTCTAAAGACTTCTCATCCATCGCATTTAAATTTAAAAATGTTAATAATATGCTATTTATATATGATTATTTTATGCATAATAGATTATATTGTGATATAAAATTCTATAGAGTTACAAAAATTAAACCCTTTATGGATATTAGAAAATATAAAACATTTCCTACACATAGTGTAGAACATAAAATATATTCAGACTTTATGATAGATTGACTTAAATATGAGAATCCTTTATGATATAAAGTTCCTTGTGTAAGTAAATATCTATTATATAAGGATAAATAGAATAATTTATTACAGGTAAAGAGACAGTCCATAATTTATACTATACGTATAGATTGCATTTCCATTACGTATTAAGTATGGGTGCAGTATTTGCACTATACAGTGCTTGATATTTTTGAATACCTAAAATTTTAGGTCTAAATTTTAAAATATTAGGAGGTATAATACATTTCTGAGTCTTATTTTTAGGAGTTAATCTTACTTTTTTCCCGCAACATTTCTTAGGTCAAGTAGGCCCTGTTTTAAACATAAGTTTTAAACATGTATATCGCTATATGCTGGAAATTCCTTTATTTTATAATAATTATAAGGACAATCAGCAGGAAACCAAATTAATAGCTTAACCTGAGTTATAAGTTTATTCTTCAGAGACTAAACGCGATAAATTCTAAAAATACAAATAGAATTATAATATAGTCCAATTTAAAATAGAAATATTTTTATTTATTTTTTAGTAATTATATTAAAAGCTAAAAATAGACATAAATGTCTTTATAATACATCCTTTTATAATAATAATAGTGGATCTAATAAAGATCCTAAAAAGATAAAAAATAAGAAGAAGAAGAAACTGCAATTTAAAAGTCAATAGAAAATGATAATTTAATTATCATTGATCATCAGTATGATTTAAAAAAATTACATCCTTTATATGTTCACAATCTAAAGTCCAAGCCTGTTAGTACATATAGTTTTATAAATAAAACCACAATTTTTTCTAACTATAAAGATTTGAGTGGAATATATCTTATACATAATGAAATAAATGGTAAACAATATATAGGAAGTGCCTATGATTTAAGTAAGACAATAGCTAATTACTATTTTCCTTCTCGATTAATAGATAAGAGATATATATCTAATTCTATATTAAAATATGGGCACAATAACTTTGTTCTTGTTATTTTGGAAATATTAGGTAAATCAGAATTACAATCCAAGTCAAATATAATTAGTAAAGAACAGTATTACATAGACTTATATATGCCTAAGTTAAATTTAAATCCAGTAGCTGGTTCATCTCTTGGATTTAAACATTCCGAGGCTTATAAAAAACTAATAGCTGAATTTAGAAAAGATAAACCAGTATCTGAACTAACTAAAATAAAACTTAGTAAATTATTTTAAGGTGAATTAAATCCTTTTTTATCCAATAAGCATAGTGAAAAAACTAAATAAAAAATGCGTGTTTAGAAGTTAGGAGAATTAAACCCTATGTTTAATAAATATAAATTCAAATAATTTATAGAACAAATCAATAAAGATAAATCAGGAGCTAATAATCCTATGTTTGGTAAAAAAAAGCCCAGAAACTTTAGCTAAAATAAGTATAAAAGTATATTTATGTAACCCTGAAACAAAAGAACTAATTAGATCATATAATAGTATGAATATTGCTGTAAAAGACTTAAATATTGCTAGTGAAACCATTAAAAAGTACTTAAACACTGGTAAAGTTTATAAAAACTTCTTATTTTACTCTTAATTAATATAAACGATTGTTATAAATAAATTGCTACAAGGAATGCCTAGAAGAGTAAGTGACTATCCTGACGCTTTTGCGGGTTGAAACCTAATAAGTAGTTTGGGATCTATTATAAGTGTGGGAGCTACTTGATTATTCTTACATATCTTGTATGTGCAATTAGTTGAAGGTAAAGCTACATCAAGATATCCTTGATTAACAGTTCCATTTAATGTTGATACTTTACAAAGTCTTTTAACTAGAGCGTATAACTCTTTAGAATGATGTTTAAATAGTCCACCTAAGCCTCACGCATTTATAAGTTTACCTATACAGTCGTCTTTTGAGACAACTCTTATGGTTCTAAAAGAGTCAATGGGTCCGAATGAATTAGCCTTTGTTTTACATCAGATAGTTTCAGGAGGGATATTTGTTACTTCTCTTATAATCAATACGATGTATTCCGCAGATCATCTTACTCCTGATATGCTTGAGCCTATAACTATGATAAATAAGCCAGTAGATCTTTTAGATAATCTTGATCGTACGTATGCCGGTGTTGAATACATGAATGAGAATTTGGAACAAGTGATGCATTAACACATATATGGTCCATTATATTTTTATCATACGTACAACGCTACGTAACGTGGAATAATTACAAACTCAGTACCTCAAAGATAACCCACACTTATTACCTGAATTTAAACAAATTAAACATGAGTTGGGATGTATCACATCTGAATTTGGTCATATTACTAGTGTAAAACAATTCGTTAGTTTTGTTTCCGAAAACCGAGAGGTAGGTAAAAAATTGCTTACTCATTTACATAGGTTGTCTATTAATTTGAGAGCTATAATAAAAGAATCAAGTTATGATAACCATCTTCACTTTTTTCAAAAATATACTATGAATACCGAACCTCAAGTGTCTAATTTTATTTTTTTTTTAAGGGGAACACCATCTCCGGTGTTCCGCCAATGCTACTAAATAAATCGAATGCTTTGCACTCTCAATTGCATGACAATCGTTGGTCGATAGTATTACGACTAACACTCCTAGTGTTTTTTTATGGAACCAAACATACATGTAGTATGTAGCCACTACAGTCTGTGCCTCTTTAAGTATGTCTATCTACATATACATTATCAGATTAGTATATAATCTAGAACTCTCTGTAACAATAACAATAGTTAATGTTTAACATTATAAAAAATGGCTGATATAAGCCCCTAAAATAAATTTAAAACAATAATAGCCAAATACCATTTAATATATTTGCTTTAATATATTTAAAGCTATAGTAATTACTTAAATTACTTTTAACTATAAAACAAATAATATATAATTTACAAAAAAGTGAGAATATTCAAAAGCCATCCTTTATTAAAACTAGTTAATTCTTATGTTATCGATTCTCCACAACCATCAAATCTAAGTTACTTATGAAATTTTGGTTCTTTATTATCCTTTTGTTTAATTATACAAATAGTAACAGGTGTTACTTTAGCAATGCATTATAGTCCTACTATTTCAGAAGCGTTTAATTCAGTCGAGCATACGAAATCATGATGTGTTCATTAAATCAAGCTATATGCTGGAAACTCCTAAATCTTTAAATACGTTTAAACCACGTAAAATTTTTAAATATGTAACAATGGACAATCAGCAGGAAACCAAAATAATTAATAAAAAAAATTATGAGTAGGATCCCCAGAGACTATACGCTTGACATTATGATGAGATAGTCCAGTTTTGGTTGAAAAATCAATAGTTTAAGGTAAATAGCCTATTAACTTTATTAATTATATTTATAATAATATTAATTATTAAAGTATTCAAGATGCACTTTAAATTGGGATTTTGTAAATTATATACTACTTCATCGGGTTATGAGTCAGTAAACTCTACACCTATGAGTAAAAGTGGAGATAAAGAGATAAAACCAAATAGCTCGGAAAAAGAATATTATTATTTTTTAAAATGATTTGTCGGATTTACCGATGCAGAAGGTAATTTTTTAATTAGCTTAGATAGAGGCTATATTAGATTTAGATTTAAAATATCTATGCATATAGATAATCTTGAAGCTTTAAATATTATAAAATCTAAATTAAATGTAGGTAATGTACCAATTGAAAAAAGTAGAAATAAACGTTGTTTTGTTGTACAAAATTTTACAGAAATAAAAGATGTAATATGTCCTATTTTTATTCAATTTCCTTTACTTACTAGTAAAAGATTAGATTTTAAAGATTTTTATCAAGCTATTCAAATAAAAAATAAAAAAAATCTATCCGATGCCGATAAAGATATAATAATATCTCTAAAAAAATGGTATGAATTCTCAAAGATAAATATTCAAAAGTATTTATATAAATTCTCAAATTAATGTAAATCCTGAATGATTTATAGGATTTATTGAAGGTGAAGGTACCTTCGGAATCAAAACAGGATCTTCTATGTATTTACAAGTAGCTCAAAAAAAAAAATACTAGTCTAGATAGTCTAACTGCAAAAATAGCTTTTTTAACATACTTAAAATATAATTTTTTAATAATATAGTAAAATATTACCTTTAAATGTAGTAAGTACAATTAATAAAAAAACAAATGTAATATGATTAGTTGTTTTTAGCGTAGATGCTCTTTACTACTATATATTACCTTTATTAGATAATTATAAAATGTATACACAAAAAGTAATGGATTTTAAGTTATGAAGAATAGCATTAATGTTAAAAATACACGGTTATTATTATCTACCAGAAGGTAAAAAATTATTTATTGGTATATCTAATGTTTTAAATAAAAGATAAAAGATATAGTACAGTATCTATAGAGAATTTATATACAATAATAGTAGATATATTTAATAGATATAAAGCAATATTTTTAATAAATTCTCCTTTTAATTTAGAAGATAATATACCTCGTGTAGATAATGTAAGAAAATTTAGATTAGAAAATAAGTCTGATTTACCAAAAACTATATATATGAAAACGGTAAATTAATAAAAGGTTCTCCTTTTAATTATTATAGTAACGCACATAAAGCGCTAGGATTAAAATCAACAAGTAATACATGTAATAGATACTTAGATACAAATAGATTATATAAATCAAAATATATTTTTACATCTAACCCTTTATCGTCTACCAAGGGATAAAGATGTAAACATCTGAATGGCCGTCCAACAGATAAGGCAATAGACAAATAGATCATGAGAGATGTGAACAACGGATGGTTAATACGTTATTTACATTCAAATACGGCATCTGCTTTTTTTTTTTTAGTGTATTTACATATAGGTAGAGGACTATACTATGGATCATACAGAGCCCCTAGAACATTAGTATGAACAATAGGTACAGTTATTTTTATATTAATGATGGCTACAGCATTTTTGGGTTATGAACATAGCCCCAAATGGTATAAATTAAATAACTCATACCGTATAAGCAATAATTATAATTTATTATTGCATGGTACAAAGCAAAAACTTAACAAATTTAACTTAAATTCTAAAAGATATAATTCTATATTAGTATCACCTTTAATTCTCGAAGGTTCTCATTCTACACAAGTAAAAAGCAAAATCTTAACTGATTTCTTGAAAGAAAAAAATTTAAAGCCGATTTATAGTTATTAAAATTTAGAATTGGATTATACAAAAAAAAGATTAAATCAGAAACTATAAACCTTAGTGGTATATATTTAATATTAAATAAAGTAACTTTATATTACTATATAGGGTCCGCCTCTACAAATAAATTTTATGTTAGATTTTCTAATCATTTGTTTAATTTTAATGGTAGTAGGATTGTTAAAGCAGCAGTAATAAAGTATAATTTATCTGAATTTGCTTTTATTATACTAGAATTATTTCCTGAAGTAGTAATTAAACAAAATAATAAAAAAATTATTAGATTTATAAGACTTTTATCTAAAATCTTTGTTACCAGATTATAATATATTAACAGAAGCTGGTTCAAATTTTGGTTATAAACATACTTAAATAACTAGAATAAAAATGAAGTCTAATTACAGTATAGAGCGTCGTCTGCAGATAGGGAATTTAAATAAATATAAGAAATTTAGTAAAGAAACAATAGAAATAATGAGAGCTAGTGCCTTTAATAGAGAAAAACCCTTTTATTCAGAAAAAGCTATGTTAAATATGAAAAAAAAAAATCTAAATCATTATTATTATATAATTTAAATTGCACAGTATATGGCCAATATCCTAGTATTACAGAAGCAGCTAAATATTTAAATTGTAATGAGAAAACAATTACAAGGGCTTTAAAGACTGAAAAAAAGTTATTAAAAAGACGTTTAATAGTTAAGTACGTTTAAATATGAAGTTTAATTTATATTATAGTCCCACAAGTTTAAGTTTCTATGTTATCTTTAGAGAAAAATAGTTTATTAGTTATATGTATAAGTTTAATCTTTATCTTTACTAATAAACCTGGGCAAATTATTCAATGAAAGTCCTGGAAATAAAGTGGAATAACCCGACAGGGATATTGAAGAAATGTATATTATTATCATTTCTTTGGCAATGTTAGTGAAAACGATCAAAAATTTTTATTTTACTATTATGTTTTTCATATTTTACTAATTACAAACAAACACTTGTAATCCACATTTTTTACAAGCCAAAATTAAAATCAAAACTATAAATCTAACATTGAGACGGAGTAAATTTTAGGCAGAGTAAAGTGGAGGTTGGAAGAGGAATGGTTTGATGCTGAAAATGAGGAAAATACTCCTCCTTTTATGATGATATGAAAAAGTGATGTGGCAAAGTGATGTAAAAGGATTATGTCACATGAGAAAAAACATGATGTTAAATAAAAAAAAAGTTTGTTTTAGATTGATAATAAAAGATTATGTATAATAAAATAATCTAGCTTATCACAAGATTGGTTTATATTAATAGTATAAATAAAATAAAATTTAAGATCGTCGGTTATCTAAATAATCGCGACAGACTGGGTCACTAATGGGTGGCTGAAATGCTGCTTAATGCACAGTCGGGACTTTTAGTCATAATACGGCTAATAGAATATACGAATTCAAAGTTATTCTAGCTTAGTTTTATGTTTTAAATGCTAAGTAAGTTTGTATGTATTACCCTATGGTCAAATGTCTTTATGAGGTGCAACAGTTATAACTAACCTTATGAGTGCCATACCCTGAGTAGGACAAGATATAGTTGAGTCAACAACAAATATAAAAATATTAACATTTAATTTAATTTTAGCAGTTGGATTACCAATTATAGGTATAGTTAGTTCAAGAGTACATATTAATTGAAATACCAGATTAAGTGAAAAGGTATATCTTTCTATTCCTACATCTTTTATAGCTTTTCTGGTTGGTATTATAGATGGTGATGGATATATTGATATTACTAAAACAGAAAAAGGTTTATTGCAGTAAAATTAACAATATCTATTTATATAGAAGATATTTCTGTATTAAACTATATACAATCTGTCTTAAAAATAGGAAAATTAAAAATATATGCTCATCATAAGAGTCCTGTTTGTAGATTGGTTTTTAATAAAACTGAATTACAGGAAGTTTTATTTCCATTGTTGTTACATCATAAGATTTTTTTCTTAACTAAAACAAGAATAGAACAGTTTGATAAGGCAATGTTTATTATTAAAAATGGTATAAGCTTATATTCAAATATACCACAATCTCCTGAACCGATATTTAAATTACCAAATAGTCCTGAAGGTTATGTAAATTTACACTTTTTTAAAAATTGAATAGTTGGATTTACTATGTCTGAAGGATCTTTTTTTATTAAAAATAATAATGATGCTTGTTATCAATTAAAACAAAGATTACATGTAGTATTATTTGATGCTATTAAATTAGTATTAAATACTAATAGAAAGTTGGATATAAATAAAGATTTATATATTCAGTTTAGTGTTTTTTTTCTATAAAAAAGATATAGAAACTGTGGTTAACAGTTTTTATCTTTTACAGGTATTGATCCTTTGATAAGTCTTAAAGGTATTAAATATACTACTTGGTTATCTGATTTACGTAATAGTTCTTGTTATGCTAATTTAAATTTTCCTGAGTGTTAATATTTTTGTAATATGGGCTCCTTTAATTCGTAAGAATTAAAAGATAAACAGGGTGAATTGCAGAAACATATCTTATAATTTCCCACCGTTATATTTATATTATCTGCAGCGTAGTTTGATATGTAGTATAAATAATATCAAAAACGTTCAACGACTAACTAGTGAGCATACTAAGCAATAATCTTGACACGAGTACCCGGGACCTTTATAAAGGTTTATGATATAGTCTAACTAAACCGTGAGGTTTTTTATAAATTTAAATTTTTATATGTAAGACTTCTTATTAAGTCTTATTATCCAGTCATTTGAGGTGGGTTTTCTGTTAACAACGCCACTTTAAATAGATTTTTCGCATTACATTTTGTTTTACCTTTTGTGTTAGCTGCATTAGCTTTAATGCATTTAATTGTACTACATGACAGAGCAGGTTCAGGTAATCCTTTAGGTGTTTCGGGTAATTACGATAGATTACCTTTTGCCCCTTACTTTATATTTAAAGATTTAATTACTATTTTTATATTTATATTAGGTTTATCTTTATTTGTCTTCTTTATGCCCAATATTCTAGGTGATAGCGAAAATTACGTTATGGCTAATCCAATGCAAACTCCACCTGCGATAGTTCCGGAGTGATAGTAAAGATGTCACTTAATTTAGCCGTATGCTGGAAATTCTATTATAATTAAGTTATTATTTAATAATATGTTTATATTTTTTTATTAGGATTTTAAGGATCTTAAGAATATAAGATTAATAAATATGATATGTTAATTTTAGGTTTATTTAGATTACCAGCAGGAAACCAAAGGATATTTATTTATCTTAGTAGGATCTTCAGAGATTATACGCTAGATTTTTAGTATTATTTTTTTTATAATTTTAAATTGAAGATTTAATCCAAACATTATAGTGATATAATGAATATAAATATAGAAATATTTATAGAATTAACATAATATATTTTATACTTTTACTTTAATATGTACTAGCTCACTCTTATTTGCAGCCCGTTATACAATGGGTGTTATAACGTTTAAATTCCTCGGCTTATGGTCATGGTTTTGGTTATGCTTATGAAAAAGCTGCCGTAATGATATCTAGTGATATAAAGCATATATTAATGGCAATATTATCCTATACTGCTAACTATAGACTTGTGTATGCTCAAATTGTTATAAAGAGTATTTTTATTCTGTGTATAATATATTTATAACTTTTTGTGCCGGTACTATAGATTATATGCCTTTATCTATAATATTTAAAGGCAATAGGACTAATAAAACATATAATGCTGTATCTTTTACAACTATGCAACTTAGCTGTTTTAATGAATTTAGATAAAAATTATATCTATACAACGTAAAAAGGATACCAGTTAATATATATGAGCTATTAACTCATAAAGGTTTATCAGCTTTTTGTATAATGCCTTACGGCAGTAGACATGGATAAGGACTACACATGGGTGCTTATGCTTTTTCTATTGAAGACATAGATAAACTGGTGTTTACATTTAAATATATATTTAACCTTAAATGCTCAAGACGTCATAACTGGGTAATATATAAAACCCCATATAAATATTATGTAATAATATTTTAATAATTTAAGACCATTGATTAGTCTATATTATGTTAAGTAAATGTTATATAAATTGGATTTATAGAGCTGCTACTTATAATTTTGTTTTTGTTCAAGTATATTATAGCATTACATTTTTGTATGTTAATTTTTTTTTAGATCTTTTACCATTCTATGCTATATTAAGATCTATACCTAACAAATTATTAGGTGTTATAGCTATGTTTTCTGCTATTTTAATATTATTAGCAATGCCCTTTACAGATCTATCTAGATCAAGAGGTATACAATTTAGACCTTTAAGTAAGGCAGCTTTCTTTATTTTTGTTGGTAACTTTCTAATATTAATGCAATTAGGTGCTAAACACGTAGAATCACCATTTATAGAATTTGGACAGATATCTACTGTTTTATACTTTTCCCATTTTTTAATTATAGTACCTTTAATAAGTTTACTTGAAAACAGTTTAATTGAATTAGCAAGCAAAAAAAACACTAACACTAAAATATATCAAACTTCAGAAAAATCAGCACAAGATTTAAATAAACTGCTAAAGGAGGATATAAATATTAAGCTAGACTTAACATTCTCCCTTGTTTTATTTTTATTTATTGTGTATTGTTTAACTAATTGAAACGACATTCATCTTTTTTCTACACTTCTGTATTGTGATGCTCCAAGACCTTGAGGTCTATATTTTCAAGATAGTGCTACACCCCAAATGGAAGGTTTGGTGGAACTTCATGATAATATCATGTTTTATCTTTCAATAATACTATTTAGTGTAGGTTGAATATTAATATCAATAATTATAAAGTTTAATAATAAAAAATGGCCCATAGCAAATAAATATTTAAGTCACGGAACATTAATTGAATTAATTTGAACGATTACACCTGCCTTAATTTTAATACTTATAGCTTTTCCATCTTTTAAATTATTGTATTTAATGGATGAAGTTAGTGATCCGGCTATGGTTGTATTAGCAGAAGGTCACCAATGATACTGAAGTTACCAATACCCTGATTTTTTAAATAGTGACGATGAATTCATTGAATTTGATTCATATTTGATACCAGAATCCGACTTAGAAGAAGGTACACTTAGAATGTTAGAAGTGGATAATAGAGTGATTATACCGGAATTAACTCATGTTAGCTTTATGGTCACTGGTGCTGATGTAATACATTCTTATGCTTGCCCATCACTAGGTATTAAATGTGATGCATTGAAAAAAATGAATGTAGGCTATTCATTAATAGTGCTAAAGAGCCAAACTCCGGGGAAGCCCTAAAGCTTTAGTAACCAAAGAGGTAAGGAAACTTACATCCGGCCTGATTAATGTCTCAGGGTAAGGTAATATCGCTAAAGATGATAGCAATTGAAATGGGTTATCGCGGATCTAAGTCAGGTAATAATCATTACCTGTAAAAGAGCAACGAGTAGACGGTTCTTCAGTTATAGATATATGTTTATAATTGTAAGGTATACTCTAGTCACCGGGAAACCGGCTCTAGGAGTAAATAAAGTGAAGGAGTTTATTCTTTTATAAAGTAACCCTAGATTAAAGTTATTACAACAGCCTTGACCTATCACTAGTGTTTGTGCGGGTGCTAATAATTAGTTATATTGATTGTAGCCCACAAGCCTCTGCCCTTTATAAGACATACATGTGCCTATGCACGAGGGGTATAAGTTGTAATTCGATTTCTGGTTAGCGCCTTATAGAACTCAACCCTGTACTTTTAATTTACAAAATAGATTGTGTAAAAGACTACACAAATCTCATATTTTAAATGCAAATATGGAGAGTTATTTATTTAAACCCATTTTATACAAGGTAAAAAGTTTTGTTAGATTTGAGTCGAATGTTTATACACCTGATAGAAAATTGTACCGTCCAACTAATCTAGTAAAAGAACATTTAAATAAAGGCAATTCCACTACTAGTGAAGTTATAAATAGTGTATTACTTAACCAAAAAGTTTCTATAAATCAAAAAGAATTAGTAGAACTACTATCAGAAACTACATTGCTAATGGCAAATCTTACAAAAGTCGTTACTATTTTAAGTTTCTTTAAAAAAATAGGGCTGGAACGTAGTAGTGATTAATAAATATTAAAACTATTATAAAAAATGGTAAACTTAAATAAAGGTTTTTTAAAAATTGAACAACGATAGGTCGAAGTTGTAAAACGATCCTGGTAGATTAAATCAAGTATCTGTTTTTATTAATAGAGAAGGTACTTTTTATGGTCAATGCTCAGAAATATGTGGTATTTTACATAGTTCTATGCCTATAGTAATAGAATCTGTTTCTATAGAAAAATTCATTACTTGGCTACAAGAACAATAGTTATTTGTAATTAGTCATAAAAAAAAAAATGAATATATAGTTTATATAAAAACACTCCAAAGGCTAATATAAGTCACAAAAATATTTTTTTTTTTGGTAACCATCACTATATACAAAATATGATAGATTGGTTTATATCAGTTGACTTGTGCCTAATAACTTTAATAATACAATAATTAAATATTGGATTATTATTGTAATATATGATTATGTAAGGCAAGATATACTAAATTATTTAACTGTAAATAATCAGATATTAAAAAAAGAATTTTTTCTAATTAGTTTGTAAATATATACATATAGTAATTATGACATTATTGTAGATACGAATTTGCTTTTGTCTGGTTGCGATTTACCAAGTCCCGACAATGCTACTAGATAAATAGAGTGCTTTCATCTGGCACTAGCACTGGCACTCGGATTAGGAGTCGCAAGACAATTGTTGGTCGTGTCGTTAGTTTTAAGTCAAGTTTTTAAAAATTACTATATTTTTTTTCATAATTATAGTATAATGGCTTATTTGTAGTAAGCCTTTGGCCTACTAGTCACATTTTTTTTTTATTATTATTATTATTATAATTCGTATAGTATTAAAAGATAATATAATTTGCAATATATTATAGTGTAAACAAAAAAAAAATTTTTTTTTATATAATTTATTTTTATTATATGAAAATATCTTTTGTTTAAAATTTTATTTAAGATCTTTATTTTTTTTAATTAGTAAATATAGTTATTGCTATTATATTTATAGTGGGTGAAAGATTTCTATGTATGTACGCATCTATATCTCTATAATAATTGTAAAATACATCATAATGGGATACTATTAGGTTATATTGTCCTGTTTTATATAAAAATAATATGTGTGGTATTTATTGTTTAATGCCTTATTTAAGTTAATAGCATAGGAAAGTCCAAAGCTTTTTAGGTTTATGCATATATTTATATATGTTATATTTATTATAAATATAACTTGTATATAGTACAAAGGTACAAACCTTGGTTCTTTGCAGAAAATACATATTATACTTTTATGTTTGTATCTAAAAATAGATAATATTACTTTATACATAATATAGTATAATAGTGAAACAATAAGCCTATTTCTAGCCTTTTTTTAGATACATTCACAGTTACAGAAACCGGCTTATAAATATCCGCATCACTATATTTTATTTATTTGTTATAGGTATTAATAAGATTATACTATTAGTTATTTGCAGTTATAATGCCTTTTATTGTATATATATAAAAAATAAATAGTTTATGCAGTAGTAGATCTTGTATTTATATAAAAGGGGTATGTTGTAAAATGGTTATACAGTATGATTGCAGATCATATAAAAGAGGTTCAATTCCTCCATATCCTTGTGTCTTATATGGCTCTTAATCATTAAGAGCCATATAATATAAAACTATAAGCTCTGTAGTTAATACATATTATAATGATTGCCATTATTCTTATAATAAAATAATTATCATTATTCGTACTTATCTTATGTTGGCTTACTTGATGGAAACTATTGGCCTATTTTTGTATAAAAAATAAGATATAAGGTTAAATTATAGGCAGATTTGCCTTTTCCTTAACAAATATTGAGCTAGTATTATATATTAAGCTTAAAATGGATAATCAATTAAAGCCCCTGTTTGTGATATATAAAGAACATAGTTTAATGGTAAAACAGAAAGCTTCAAACTTTAAATTCTCAGTTCGAATCTGAGTGCTCTTGAGCACATATATTATTATATTGTTATGACTATTCTAGTCAGTATAGAATAGCTAATAGATATTATTTAATTAATATCGGTTTATTATGTATATATATCATAGTTAATCTACCAGTACATTTATGTATTCTTAAGTTAAGTAGTAACAATTACTTAGTATTAAATAAACATTATGGCTTCGCTTAATAAAAAAATAAAAAAAAAAATGATACAAGCCGCTAAAATTATTGGTACAGGGTTAGCTACTACAGGTTTAATAGGAGCAGGTGTAGGTATAGGTGTTGTTTTCGGTGCCTTAATCTTAGGAGTGGCCAGAAATCCAGCTATAAAAGGGCAATTATTTTCCTATGCTATATTAGGTTTTGCCTTTTCAGAAGCTACTGGATTATTTGCTCTTATGATGGCTTTCTTATTACTATTTGTAATTTAATTATTTTAATAAGCCTATATCATAAAATGTATATAGACTTACAATCGTCTATAGTTGTATTTTGCGAACGAAACAGGGACGAATAGTTCCGAATAAGCTGGTAATCGTAGTTTATAGCGTAATAAACAAGAATAACAAGACAGTGGAAAATCATTATACACTCTTATTAGCTTAATGGTAGAGCTAGATACTTCTAATATTTAGACCTAAGTTCGAATCTTAGATAAGAGTTAAAGGTTTTATACCATTACTCGAAGTATGATTATCACTATAGTTATAAGCATATTAGGCTTAAATTGGTTAATATAAAAAAAATGCAATTAGAGGTTTAATATATTTAGATTTAATTAACAAAATATTTCCAAGTTGGGCTGTTACTATTGACACCTTTAGTTTTTTCGTCTATTATTTCTCCTTTATTTATGTTATATTTAAAATGTTGGGTAGTCAAATTGGACTATATTTTACTCAATCTAGTTTAGATAACAATCTAAAAGATTTATTTTATCTTATTAACGGTAGACTTAAATAATCTATGCTAAAATACAACTATAGTGGTGGTGATATCATTTCTGTACAATTATTAGTTTATAGGGTGTATTACACTGATGTAGTTGAAGAAAAACAATCATATAATTCTACTGTTTTATTAGGTAAAAAAAAAAGGATTTAGTTGATGTTTATACTAATATGTATAGTGAACTCTTTAACGATTTAATCCCTTTGACTTTTAATTTAAGTTAATTTAAAAACCCTTGTATGACAGAAAGTCTAGGAGGGTTTATTACTGCTATACAAATTGGTAAAGATATCGTCGATATTGCTACATTAATTAAAAGATCTAAAGATATCCTGGTATCAAAGATTAATAATGTGGATATTGCTTTTAATATTAGGGATACTGTAAAGGTATTTTGCAATGACAAATATATTGTTATTGTTGATATTAAGGGTTTAATTCATGAAATAAAAGTTTATGGTGTTTTTGGATTAAATGTAACTGATTATATTGATACAAAAATAAATGACAATACTTTTACTAGAAAAGCAGGTAATATTACTTTTACTGTTGTTGAGGGTAAAATAGTTAATAAACATGTTAATATTAAATTAGAACCTATAAAACCCAAAAAACAAAGTTTTGGTACCGGTTCCAAAGATAAAGATAAAGATCTTACAATTAATAAACAATCTATAGGTACTATAGATTTAGAAACATATGAAGGTATATATTACCCTAATGTATACGCTCTAGGTTATTTAACTAAAAGAGGTAGACTTAATACTTTTTATATAAGTCGCAATGATTTAGATTATAATATACTAATTATACATTGTATAAACTCTATGCTAGTTTCTAAATATAATGGTAATACATTTTTTGTTCATAATTTTTGTAATTACGATATAGGATTTATTCTAAAAGTTTTAACAACAGCAAATACTATTTATAATATTTATAATATAAATGCAATTTTATAGTCGCGTGATAGTTTAATTTTAAGCTTAAGTATAGGTATAAAATATAAAGGGCGTAGTTTGTCTATTAAGATTGTAGATTATTATAATATATTATCGGTTAGTTTAAGAGATTTATGTAAAACAGTGTATATTCACTAATAAATCTATAAGGAAAATAACCTTTATATGATAAATGAAATGCAAGCTCAATTATCTATCTTATTATCCAATAGAACCTCTATCTTTAATTAGATTACGGTGCAGATATAATAAAACTTTATAGCACCAAATAATTATTTGTATTAACTAAACATGCCACAATTGGTACCTTTTTATTATATAGATCAAGTAACTTTTACTTTTATACTACTAACAGTAATGGTGTATGTGTTTTCAAAGTATATTTTACCTAGATTTGTTCGTTTATTTTTAACTCGTCTTTTTATAAGTAAATTATAAATTATCTTTTATTACCCAATATAACATATATTTTTAATTGGATTTAGGTGTATATATACTATAGCTTTATAACACCAAAACCTAGTATATGAATATATGTATTAGTTAAGCATACTGTTATAGCTTATTATAATAATCCCTATTAATAAGCACATATAATTGGTGTAAGAAAGGTATATATTGCATGATTATAAAATTACAATTACAGAAACTTACTAAACGTTTAGTCTGCGGCTAACTTGAAAGGTCTCATATCTCTTAGTAAAAAAGTTACTTTGCGATGACGGGACAACAATAGTCGAATATTATAAGCAGTATTATTAATAAAGGGCTAAATAACATAAAAGTAATTTGCAGGGTTGCAATAGTGCCTTTAGTTTTAACCTAGTAAACGCACAAATATTTTTTCCGAGTTCGCATAATAAGAGCTGTTTATGTGGTTAATAAAAATACAAAAAGTGTAAACTAGTCTTATCATATTAACTAGTATTATAATATAATTTATTAACCATTTCTAACTATCGGCTTATATCACATGCTTATCATATTGCTTTTTAAATTAATATATAAAATTATTTGTAGTTATCATTACAAATGACATCACATAACTTCAATTATATTTTAAATCCTTTAGATCAGTTTTCAATACGAAGCTATATAAGTTTAGATGCACCAGTTTTAGCATATACTTATATATCTGTAACTAATATAGCAATATATTTAACTATCGCAACAATAATAGCATTAACTGTTAACATATTAGCAACAAATTACAATAAAGTTGTATCTAATGGTTGATCTATTAGTCAAGAGTCGGTTTATGCTACCGTGCATAGCATAGTGATAAACCAAATAAACGCAAAGAAAGGACAATTATATTTTCCTTTTATTTATACATTATTTATATTTATACTAATAAATAACTTAATAGGGATGATTCCGTATAGTTTTGCTTCTACTTCTCATTTTATACTAACATTTTCAATTAGTTTTACAGTAGTTTTAGGTGCCACTATTTTAGGATTAACAAAACATGGTTTAAAATTTTTTTCTTTATTTGTACCAGCTGGTTGTCCCTTAAGCTTGCTGCCTCTTCTTGTATTAATAGAATTTATATCATATATAGCTAGAAATATTTCACTAGGGCTTAGATTAGCAGCTAATATATTAAGTGGTCATATGTTACTAAATATTTTAAGTGGGTTTGCTTATAATATATTATTATCAGGTTTTATATATATATTTGTAGGTTTAATACCTTTAGCATTTATTATCGCTTTTTCTGGTTTAGAATTAGGTATAGCATTTATACAATCACAAGTTTTTGTAGTACTAACTAGTAGTTATATTAAAGATGCTGTTGATCTTCATTAATAATATAACCATTAAAAAGACTTTATTTTTTTTTATAATTTTTAGCTTATACATAAAAATGTATAAGTTTTAAGATATTTATAAAATACATCATTAGTAGTAGTATTACTACTACTAAATATGTTGAGTTTGATGATGGCTCTGAATGAACGCTGTCCAAATGCTTGACACATGCTAATCGTACGGCGTACTTTAATATAAATTAATTTTTTATTATTTTAAGCAGTGGTGTACAGGTGAGTAAAAGATATTCTAATCGCCTTAGAGTTAGGATAGATCCCTTATATTAACAAAGAAGACTATAAATTCGCTCTAAGAAGTGGGTATCTCGTGTAGTAGTAGTTAAAGTAAATGTTTAACTAGCTTTATTTAGTTTGAATACACGTAGTCGTAACTGAAAGGTTGATCGACCACAATGTGGCCTGAAGAAAGCCCATGACAAATGTTACAGCAGTGAGGAATATTGGTCAATAGCCTAACGGCTGAACCAGCAACTTGGAGGAATGTAAGGCAATAGCCTAATGCATTATTTTAATGTTTAATCGACCATGTCGAATAAAATTCTAGGTAGAGTTTTGACAATGACATTCTCTATCTATGTGTCTTGACCAAATTACGTGCCAGCAGTCGCGGTAATACGTAAAAGACTAGTGTTATTCATCTTTAATAGGTTTAAAGAGTACCAAGACGGTTAATAAAGCCCCTATAGGGTACAAATTAACTAGAGTTATATGAAAGGGAGCTCTTAGGTACTGTTGAGTGTAGAGATGAAATTCTGTGATACCAGATGATTGGCACGGGTCTATGCGAAGGCATCTCCTTATGTAATAACTGACGTTGTAGGACGAAGGCTTTTGAAGTGAACAGGATTCGATACCCCAGTAATCTAGGCAGAAAATGATGAGTGTCATAGGTTAAATATAATTTAGTCTATAAATGAAAGTGTAAGCATTCCACCTCAAGAGTAATTTGGCAACATTGGAACTGAAATCATTAGACCGTTTCTGAAACCAGTAGTGAAGTATGTTGTTTAATTTGATGATCCGCAAAAAACCTTACCACTTTTAATAATGTTAAAATTATTCTTTTTTTTTTTTTTACATTGTTAAAATTATTATCTTGAATAAATATTTTTTTAATATTTACAAGCGTTGCACGGCTGTCTTCAGTTAATGTCGTGAGATTTTGGTTAGTTCCATTAAATTAACGAAAACCCTTACTTTATTTTGATATAAAGTTGTTCACCGTTATATTGGATATGATAATAGGGACCAGGACAAGTCATCATGACCTAAATATTGTGGGCTATAGACGTGCCACATAAGCCTTACAAAAGGATGCTAAATTGCGAAATTAAGCTAATCCCCTAAAATTGGGTATACACATTATGGATTGTAGTCTGTAATTCGACTGCATGAAATAGGAATTACTAGTAATCGTGAATAAGTACGTCACGGTGAATTTGATCTCAGATAGGTACTAACCACTCGTCAGGCGCTGAAATTAGTGTGCGCAATAAGTTTGGTTACCGTTTTCTCAATTTGGATGATTAGATCTTAAAATTAAGCTAAGTGATCTTCGTATGAGTGACTCTGATTAGTGTTAAGTCGAAATATGGTTCGTGTAGTGGAAATTGCACGGGAATAATAAATATTAAAAATAAAATATTTTAAATTATGCTCTTGAGCATAGTTTAAAAAATATGTTTTAAATTTTGCTCAAGAGCATTATTTAAAACATATAAGGAAGGTACCGTTTGTTGGTTTGACGGGTGGAGCTGTAAACTCAATAGCTATTGACCACAAGAGTTCGATTCTCTTATTTTCCTCCTTAAAAAAAAACTATAAAAACTATAGGATAATTAGGATAAAAGTACAAAAGAGTGTTTTCCCATAATTATTGTTCTTGTTTAGTTTGGAGCATAAAGCGAAATAAGCACAAGTCTCGTGTGTATATTACATGTTGGGTAAAAAAAAAGTAAATCATAAGACTAATAATAGTTATTCTGTGGATTTAGCTACAAGGTTTATTTAATATTTTTATTAAAAGGTTTTCATATAAGTAGTATGCTTATATGCCTATATTTATAGTCTTGTTAAAATATGGTCATAATAACTTGAACATAGGCATAAAGGAAATTATGCTTTAATAATACTATTAAAATATAACAGTTAGATATGTACAGTATTAATTCCTATTATTATCTAAAGGTAGTCTATTCACCCTTGGAGTATAAACACACATAATAAAGCTTGTTAAAGATAGCTAATCCTATTGTATGATAGTTCCACTGTAGCTCAGGATAAATAAGGTATAAAAGTTGTTACTTTATATATTAAAAAATAAAAATAAGGAAACTCCCATTATTGGTAAGATGGGTTGAGCTGTAAACTCAATAGTTTATACTTTTAAGAGTTCGAATCTCTTGTTTCCTAATGTAGTCAAAGCCTTTATAGCTAAACGGTATTTACTATTAATGGCTCTAATCTCTTGTTGCCTAATGTAGTCAAAGCCTTTATAGCTCAACGGTAGAGCGAAATACTGTTAATATTTTCATAAGTGTTCGATCCACTTTGAAGGCGTACTATAAATCTTAAACTATGCGTGTTAGCTAAATAGGTATAGCACTGTGCTACGACCACAGTTAATGTAAGTTCGAATCTTACACGCGTAAGGTTTATTATTTCACTTTTATTTTTAATATACACCCTTGTTAAATTAATTTGGCTCTCGTTCTCCTTCTAATTATCCTTTATGTTAAGGATTATTAGAATAAAAAGTAAAATGTAAACCATTTACTTGTTATAAACGTAGGTAACAATTTATATTGTTGTTATTTTTTCATTACTACTAAATCAAATATAGGCTGGAGATATATACATAAGGTATTAATAAGATGAATTTTAGTTTTTTCGTTGTAACAGAAAATCATACTAATGGTTACGTGGACTATATTATAGATTCTTTTTTTTTTTTTTCTATATTTGCTACTATATGTGTTATAATAAATAAAAATCCTATAGTGTCTGTACTATTCTTAATATTCTTATTTATAATTATAGCTAGTTATCTTATTACTTTAGGATTAAGTTATATAGGCTTATCTTATCTGTTAGTTTATGTCGGGGCTGTCTCAATATTATTTCTTTTTATTTTAATGTTAATTAATGTAAGAATATCTGAACTATTAAGTAATACTGGTAATAGTATATTATTAGCCATAGTAATCGCTATATGTTTTATTTATACTGTTAATCAAGTATTACCTGACAGCTTAGCTGCTTATAGCAACTACATTGATTATTTAAGCAGTTTATTTTACGGTGTTAGGTTTTCAGTTGAATACATAAATTATGTTTTTAAAATTTTAAATATTAACAATTATACCTCACCATCATTAGTTACAAGTAATATTTGGGATGGTAGCCTCGGTGAAACTACACATATCACAGCTATAGGTAATATCATGTATACTGGTTATATGATGTGACTTATTGAAGTTTCTGTCTTATTACTGGTAGCTATGGTGGGTTCAATTCTTATTACAATAAAAAAAAGTGAAATGGAATTAAAATCTTCAGGTACAGAATTGGATATCTCTGGAGTAATATATGGAATGAACATGGACACGGCTTTTATAAGGAGAGATTCACATACATAATCAGATAGATGCTCATAATCAAGTTATGTATTTAAGATAAACCTTATGTCTTTTCCTCGAGATACTTACAACTGGTGTTGATCCTGGCCAGGTTCATATGGTTATTATTGGTATTTATATAGATAGTATTATTTTTTTTTATAGGCGTCAAAATTGTGACAGTGATACTCGATAACAACTCTTAGTATCTGTGACTAAAATCTTTTTTTTTAACATGACTATATCTTTTTACACATATACTTATATACCTTTTAATAAAGGTATTGGGCTAAATAAAGCTTATTATTATTATTATACTGTACATTTGCTTTTTACTTTTTTTTTTTGAAGGGGAACACCATTTCCGGTGTTCCGCCAATGCTACTAGATAAATAGAGTGTTTTCATCTGGCACTAGCACTGGCACTCGGATTAGGAGTCGCAAGACAATTGTTGGCCGTGCCGATAGTATTAGTCCCTGTTTTTTTTTAATGCTTTATTTAGTAGAAACTACGAGACTTTAGTTTAATGGTAAAACGTGTGACTTTTAATCACCAAAATATGGGTTCAAATCCCATTGGTCTTAAAATATATAATAAGATATTTTAGGTTTATAAGTGCTTTTATAATTATAAACCTATAATATTTAAAAGAAATTAGCTCAATGGTAGAGCTACCGTTTTACACACGGTGGGTTAAGTGTTCAAATCACTTATTTCTTAACTTGTGACCTATAATAGGCAACTGTTCTGATTTTTATTTATGTTATAGCAGGTTTATATATATATCTTTTTTCTTACGTGTTTATAAACATACTTTGTGGCTTTATAAATTTATACAAAAAAAGTAATTTTAATAGGCAACTATTATCTTAAATATAAGATTGAAATATACCAATATTATCCTATTTTTATTATGACAATGATAACTAGAAGTCATTTTCAAGCTCATCCTTTTCACCTTGTTTCACCATCACCATGGCCAATAAATACTTGTATTTCTCTTTTAACACTTACAACTTCAGGTGTTTTAAGTATGCATGGGTTTATTATAGCAGTAAACTTTTTAAATATAGCCTTAATAGCATTAATTAGCTCTATGACACTATGATTCAGAGATGTAATTTCGGAATCTACCTATCAGGGTTTTCATACTTTAGCCGTGCAAAGGGGTATAAATATGGGAGTTGGTTTATTTATAGTTAGTGAAGCTTTATTTTTTTTAGCTATCTTCTGAACTTTCTTTCATAGTGCTTTATCTCCTACTATTGAACTGGGTGCTAAATGACCTCCACTAGGTGTAGATTCAATAAATCCTTTTGAACTACCTTTATTGAATACAATATTATTGTTATCATCTGGTTTTACAGTCACTTATGCTCATCATTCTATAATACAAGGAAATAGAAGTGGAGCTTTGTATGGTTTAATTTTAACGGTAATATTAGCTTTTTTTTTTACGGTTTTGCAAGCTGCAGAATATTCCGTTTCCTCTTTTACAATATCTGACAGTTCATTTGGTTCTTGTTTTTATTTTGGTACAGGCTTTCATGGGTTACATGTTATGATAGGTACTGCTTTTATCGCAGTAGGATTATGACGAGTACTAGCCTACCATTGTACTGACAATCATCATTTAGGACTTGAATCTTCAATACTTTATTGACATTTTGTAGATATTGTATGGTTATTCCTTTTTATATCTATGTATTACTGGGGATCTTAATAAGATGCCCAGTTAGAGTTTATATTGTTTATAATTATTTATTTGAAAATATAGGTGATTGTGTTGAGTTGGACTCGGACACAGAGTCGGATACGGAAACGATAACAAATGAGGTTATGGAAATGGAGCGTCAAGAAGAGCTTAAAAATACTATAGATGACGCAGAAAATAATTTAAAAGAGGTCGAAAAAGCTCTAGAGCTAGATAAAAATTTACCTGTAAACCGAAAGCATAATAACCGTCATTTAAATCACATAAAGGAAGAATTCTCATCTTACTTGGACAAAAAATCAGGTAGTGATATTACACAGAGTTTAGAAGAGATTGAGGCTATGTTAAAAGAAGAAATTGATTGTTTAAAAATTGACATTTACGGAGATCAGGTGGATAAATATACAGATCAACCAGATAGCCCTGATATAACGGATAAAGCTGAAAACAATGATAAAAGGGATAAACCCGAAAATGAAGATAAAATTAATCAACCTGTAAAGTCTTATGAGAGAACTGATAAATATGATAAGTCTGAAGAGAATACTAACCAACCTAAAGACAAAAAAGATTTTTATCCTATTTTTATTGAACAGGAAATGCCTGGTTTTCTAGATGATTTAGATTAATTGTTTTTAGTATAAACATATAACTTAATTATATGTTTGTTTTTTAATACTTTTGTTATTTCATTATTGCTCTATAACATTTTATGTTATATTTTTTGTTACATATGTATTTTTATAAAAAGATATTTGTTTTTAATACAGTTAAATTTGTTTATTATTTTAATTCACTTTTAAATATATAAATTATATAGATTTATCTTGTAATTATAATATATTTTAATAATAAAATATTATATATTTTAATATATAGGGTCTGGTTTAATATCTATCCGCATATATTAAATATATAAACGGCCATAGGTTAATGGTAGACCGTTCGTCTTCCACACGATGTGTGTCGATTCAAATTCGGCTGGCCGTAATTTATTTAAAGGGTTAGTAACTTAATTGGTAAAGGGCTTTCTTGTCGAGAAAGTAGATGCCGGATCGTGGCCGGTCTGACTCGTTTTTATTTTTATAAATATATATATTTATATTTATATAAAGGAAAAGTTGCTATTGGTAAAGCGAGATATTTGCTAAATATTGTGTAATAAACACATGGATGTTCGAATCATCTTTTTTCCGAAAAAAAAAAGCAAAGATGAGGTAAGATGATTCTTAATATTTTTATATTTATTAAATATAAGGGCTGTTGTTACCGTTATGGTTACCGTTAACCTAAATTTTTATAACCGTTATTATATCTTGTTATTATAAGTTCCAAGCTCACTGTATTTCTATTATAGTATACTGCTCAATATTTTTAACAATAATAAACAAAAAAAACAAAATTGTATATATATAAAATCAGTATTATAAAATATAATTTATATATAATTATATAGGTAGTTTATAGATAAATGGTGTATATAAAGGTTCCTTAACTTAATAGGTAAAGTATACTTTTGATAAAAGTAGGTTTGGCGTTCAAATCGCTGAGGAATCATATTTAGTTTTTTTTATTCTATTAATTATAACTTAGGATTTTTATTTTTACTTAAATTTCTTCAATCACAAGGCTATAAACCCATTAAAGAGAATTGACCGAGTGGTTTAAGGTGATAAGCTTGAGACTTACTTGATCAAAATGATCACATCCGTTCGAATCGGATATTCTCTGCATTTAATCTAATTTTTGTCATTTTTTTTTTATAACATCATATAAGGTACATATTTGGTAATTATTTAGCTAACATGAATATTAAAAATATTCATCATCTGATCATGATAAATATATTTAAATACACGGGTTAGAGCCTGGTTGGTTAGGCGCCTCATTTGGGTTGAGGATTTTTTATGTTCGAATCATAATAACCCGAAAATTTTAAATGTATAAAGTACAACATTAATGTGAATAATATGGATAGTATTGTTTTGTCGTTAAATATTTTTAATGGCGGCAAGTATACAAAGAAGCTATTATGGATTCACAGCTATATATCAAAGAGAGAATAAAACTTTTAATTTTGAAATCACACCTTTTATTATTTTTTTTTTGTTTTTAATCATTATTATTGAATGATGATAATAATAGGATTAAAAAAGTAAATGGTCTGTTAGTAGATGAACTCTAATTAGAAATTAATTAAAAAAAACGAAGTGAATTGAAATATCTTATTAACTTCAGGAAAACAAATCAAACGAGATTCTGCAAGTAGTGAGAATGAAAGAGGAATAGCCTAATTAAGTAAAATGGAGTACATATCTGTTTGAATATAAAGGGGAACCTTCCTCTAAGGCTAAATATGATATATAAGCGATAGTTGGAAGTACCGTGAGGGAAAGGATTGAAATAGTAGTTTTATAAGCAGCTCGAGCGAAATTTAAATAAACAATGAGAGCGTACCTTTTGCATAATGGGTCAGCAAGTTAATATTAGACGCGAGCAGTTAAGCGAAGATAAACCAATTATGAAATAATGATATAGTATCTAAGATTAGACCCGAAGCCTAGTGATCTTACCATGATCAGGGTTATAAAAGCCCGGACGGTTTATCGTTGTAAAGATATCCGATGAATTGTGGTATGTTAGTGAAAGATAATACTGACTAGGATAGCTGGTCGGATAAAAGAAAAGAATTTATAATCTTTCTTGGCCAGATTGTTGTTGTTAACCTACAGCTAAAAACCATCAAATTGCGGGAACACCTTAAAGCAATTTCAACCAAACGGAAATAGCAATATATTTCGTGGCACAGGTAATGACTCGTGGTATGGTAAAATCGAAATTGATAGCGAAAGCGAATAGGTAATCCGCAGCCAAGCGCCTATTATATTATCTATTGGTAAAATATAGGTGTGCAGTTCATCGACTAAACGTTGGTTGGCGCAAGCTTAAGATATAGTCAAGCCTCACTTGAAAAAGTGCAGGGTGTTATAGTATAATTATGTGTCTTTATTTTATTTTATTTTATTTTATTTATTTACAAAAAAATGTATCATTACAAATCTCTCATATAAAATTACAAAGCCTTACATCAGCTTTCCTGATGGCACGATTACCGTAAACCTAATGATACAATTATAATAAAATTGGATTATTATTCAATTTTTCTCGGACGAATAAAAAAAAAGGTGATTAAAAAAAACTTATTATTAAATTGATGAGTTTTTATTTATATATAATAGCAGATATTATATAGAAGTAAATACCCGTAGCGGCTACAAGCAAGGTACACGTAGAAAGGTACTCGGGTCAGAAAAAGGCTAGCTCCCTAACCTTTTGATAGAATTGAAAATAAATAATTATCTGAAGTCACTGAGTATATATGGTATAATTACAAAAAAAAATAACGCTACTACAAATTACATCTTTCTACAAAAAAATAACTTTGTATCTTTTTCATCTAAATATAAAGAGGATTTAGCCCCAATAAATAGCAACAATGAGGTAAAACCAGTGGTTTCTTATTATAATACTGATATCTGTAAACCTTTAATTATTAAAGATAATAATAAAAAATCTGGAGTTTATCGTTGAATTAATAATGTAAATCATAAAACTTACATCGGTAGTTCAGTTAATTTGACCGCTAGATTCTATGTCTATTTTAATTTAGCAAAACTTACAAGCAAAAAATCAAATATATATAGTGCACTTTTGAAACATGGTTATTCAAACTTTAGTTTGGAAATACTCGAATACTGTGAAAAGACAGATGTACTATCAATAGAGCAATACTTTATTGATTTATTAAAACCAGAGTATAATATGTTAAAGTTAGCAGGTTCATCATTTGGTTATAAACATACTCAAGAAACTTTAGATAAATTTAAAAGCCGTAAGGTAAGTGAAGAAACACGTAAAAATTTATCCATAGCTGCTACAGGTAGAATTATTACAGATGAGGAAAAATTAAAAATTTCTGAAGCTCGTAAAGGTCTCAAACTTTCTATGGAAACACGTGCTAAGTTGTCTGCAGCTACCACATTAATTAAAGGGGTATCTGTTGTAGTTAAAAATGTTAACACGTATGAAGAAATACTGTATCCAACTTTAACTGCTGCAGCCGAAGCTTTAGGTGTAAGTCGAACAGCGGTAAAAAAAGCAGCTGATTCAGGTAATACATTAAAAAATATGTATATCATACAAATAAATAAATAAATAAATAAATAAATAAATAAAAGAAATAAATTAAATAAAAGATTAATTACTATACTACCCGTTAAATGGATAGTGTTTATAACTATTTAGGGAGAAGTACCTCTAATCTGCCTTACTAAAAAGGTTAAAGAGGTAGATCTGTTTCCGCGAAACCTATATAAGTAGGTAATTTAAATAACATCATAGCAGGTACAGAATTGTGGTCTCATATAGCTAATATGTTTATGAAATAGATATGTTATCTGTAGACATTGGGGGATCGTGAAGATTCTATCAGTGAGTATTTGTTCTCGGAAGGGCTAAGATTAATATTGAATAATCAGACATAGTACGCAAAGGTTGTATGTCTAAAGGGAAACAGCCCAGAACAAGAGTTAATAAGGTTCCAAAATTATTGTTAAGTGAAATAAAAGTAGTATTTGTCCCAGACAACCAGGAAATAGGCTTAGAAGCGGCCATTTTTTGAAGACCTCGTAGCAGAGCACTGGTTTGTAGACTGTTTATATGATTTACAAGGATAAAGCACTGAAAATTTAACGGATCTAAACAATATACCGAAACCTTGTCCATATATATTTATATATCATAGTTATATATAGTATATATGGGGTAGCGGAACATTGGGCTAACCTAAGATTTTTTCTTTATAAGACTTAATATCAGGTAACCCAAGTGAGAATGCTGACATGAGTAACGATAAAGGGAATAACTCCCTCGCCTAAAGCTTATGGTATTTACTTAAAGTAACGGCCTCTAAGTTTATGTAGTAGAGTAGTAAAATAAAGTAACCAAGATAAAGTAAATGAAACGACGTTTTTTTGTTGCTTCACTAACTTTATAACGCTGTTTTAGTGTATTACCTAGTCCTTTAGGATTAAACGATGAGCAAATCTAGAGAGTTTACTGGCAAATAACATTTATGCACTTTAATATATAATTATGTATAACTAGTGTATAAAGAAGGTGATAAATGTTCTGGAAAACTGTAAACTCGACATGAAACTGCAGAAATGTATAGTGTGAGTAGTAGAGAGAAAACACGAAAGGAATTAAACGTTCCATCATGTCTATATCAACCGTACCTAAATACTATCGCAAGTAAGCAAGTAGAGAATACGAAGGCGTTCGAGTGAACAATCATTAAGGAACTCGGCAAATTAACTCTGTCGTAACTTAGGGATAAGGTGGGCCATTCCACTTGATTAATATCAAGGTTGGAAGAGGAGGCACAGAATGGTGTTGTACGACTGTTTAATTAAAACAAAGCATGCTGCAAAGAAAAAAAAATTCGAAGTATAGTGTGTGAACTCTGCCCTATGACGGCTGGGTATACTATTTGCTTAATTGACTAACATAGGTTAGGCTTTGAAGGAAACCCCGTTCAATGGCGGCTTTACAGATGAGAGTCCTAAGGTAGCGTAATACCTTGGCCGTTAAATGCGGTCTTGCATGAATGACGTAACGATACAACAGCTGTCTCAATGATTGGCTCGGTGAAATTGGAATAACAGTGCAGATACTGTTTACCTGTAGATAGACGAGAAGACCCTATGCAGCTTTACTGTTGCTAGTTATTGGGTATGATATACCAAGTTTTAGCGTATAAGGTAGTTGATTTGACAACATTGTAACACCTTTACTTATGGGGATCATATTTAATTACCACAAGTGGTGGAACAATTGCTGGGTGGCAGTTTATGCGGGGCACAGATCCCATAAAAAGTACCTGGGAGTATCCAAATTTTAATTCTAAAAAAAAAACATATATGCAAGCATATATATAGAGACTACCTTTATATATTAAATAAAAATTCTGCTACAGCAGTAGCCTGCTATATTTTTTATTATTAGTTTGCTATTAGTGATAATTAATTTATTACTAATCTAATTATTGATCTATTTAAGTTAGAACTTTTTTTTTAACCAAGTAGGATTTTAACTATCTAAATATATAGATGTAATTAAAACATTATATAGTTATTATATAATATAAAATATATAATATACTAGGAATGTTTTTTGTTGTTAACTAGTTTATCTATAAATTAATAAGAGATAACTAGCTAAATGATTATTATTTTACTCATAAAGTTTAACGGCTTAATCTTGCTTTACTGTTTGACTTACATGTCTTTCAGTCGCGTAAGCGGGGCATATGATCACAAGATGCAGAAAGGAAAGGTCTTGGATTATTGAAAAAGCTACGCTAGGGATTAAATGTTAGTCCTCCAATGTTTATTTTTGTATTAACTATTGGTAAATATCTGGGTAAAATTCAAGAAATACTTGTTAACTAAATAAATAAAGTATATTTGAAGCGAAGCTTACTTAAGCATTGTTATAGTTCTAAAATAGAATTATACTTACAGAGTTTGAACGTTCAACGACTAGAAGGTGAGTATTGCTAACAATAACCTTTTACTAACCCCCAGCATCTATATATATAAATTATCTAAATAATATTGGACATATCTTATATATTTATCATCTATTTTTGGTTTTATTCTTTTTATTAATTATCTCTTTATGATTTTCTATTTTTATTATAAATAAAGTGAACCATTCCACCTGATTAATATCAAGGTTGGAAGAGGAGGCACAGAATGGTGTTGTACGACTGTTTAATTAAAACAAAGCATGCTGCAAAGAAAAAAAAAAAATTCGAAGTATAGTGTGATTTTACTATTCGTAATTTCTACAAAAAAAAAGACCTATAAAATATTTACGATTATAATAAAAATAAATAAATGACAAAAAAAAATAATATAAGATTAAGAAAAAATGATTAAGATATGTCTGTATAATAATTAATATTTTTTTATTTCCTGTTACTGCGTTTGTTTCTTTCAGAAACAGGCAAAAATTATTAGTGTAATAGACTCAATTCCTTAGTATGATATTGGTATTTATATTATAAAAAAATTTGTTATATATTAATAATAAATCAACAATAATATAAATAGAAGATGATAATAAATATTAACAGGTGAATAGATTAAAAGTTGAGCTCAGGACATATATCTAAATATACAAATAAGTCCTATTTAAGAATGAATTTTATGTTAAACATATTTAATCTAAAATTAAATAACTCTAATTTTTTTGTTACTAAAAAAGAGAAGATAAATAACAAAAGTAATGATAGAGGTCAAACTAGACATTATCCTCCTGCAAATAGAGAGTGATTTAATAGTATATATGCTTATAATAAAAATACAAGTAAATTATTACATGTTGCTGATAAAGCTATACTTAAACTGATAAAAAGTTATTTTAATTTATATAGCGCTGACTTAGAAAAAACTAAAAAAACTCGTCGTGCACGTAGATTTAGAAGGTTATCAATAAATAGAATACTTATTAGTAGAGCAGAACTAAAACACACCAGTGATAAGGTAATTATAACTATATATACATATAATAGACACCTTAAATATTATCTAAACAAAATAAAAACATTAGCAACATTAAATATATTAAAAAAAAAACTTTCTAAACAAAAATTACAAATTATTGTTAACAATGGTTTAAAAATTACATCCAACGTTTTAAAACAAAAACAAATACTTTTTGAAACACTTAATATAGGTAATAATAAGTTTAATAATTACGGAAATAATTATGTAAATAAGTATTTAAAAATTTTTATTGTTAAGTGTTTACATGAAGAAATGTTATATTTAAATCTAAAACAAATAATATTTGTTAATAAATCTAAATTTAATTCTAATTATCTTTTACCTTTAAGTAGCTTAATATCCAAAATTTACAAAAAAAAAATAGAGTTTAATATTGTAAACCTAAAATATTTATATTTAAACAGTTATATTTTTACAGAAACTCTTGTTACAAAAATTAAAAACAGAAAAAATAGGGTATTAAGAGTATTAAAGGCTTCATTATCAATGTTTAAACTACCACCTTTAAATAAACTAGCCATATTTGACGATATGTATAATAGAAAAAAAAAAGCACAAAACTTAAAAGTTAACCATGTATTGTCTAATCCTAATTTTATGTTATTAAATCAAGGTTTAAGATTACAACAAATAGGGAAAGGGAAAGGGAAAGGGAAAGGAAAAGGAATTAATAGTATAAGCAATAATTCTGATAATGATACCTTAGACTTAATATTGTCTAAAGTGTATAGTAAAAATTTATTGCAAAATAAATTAGTAAATATAGATATAGCTAAAAAAAAAGAACATGTAACCAATACCGTTTTATGTTCTATTAAACACAAGTCTGTAAGCGGTATTAGAATAGAAGCAGCTGGTAGATTGACTAGACGTAATACTGCAGAAAGATCTGCTTTTAAATTAAGATATAAAGGTAATATTCGAAACGAAGAATCTTCATTTAAAGGACTTTCTACTGTTATATTAAGAGGTCATGCTAAATCTAACTTACAGTATACAAAGTTAAAATCTAAAAAAAAAATCGGATCTTTTGGTTTAAAAGGATGAATAAGCAGTAACTAATGATTATTTTAACCTTATATTTTTAACTTAGGCTAATAAAGTTTAATTAATAACATATCTACTATTGCATTATAATGTCTTTAATTAATAACATAATTACACATGATCTTACTTCATTTACTATTGGTCTTTTTTTAGAACCATTTTAAATTTGTTTCTCTAATATGGCTTCTGTTTGTTGGTTGTAAACTACTTTAGGCTTAAATATTATATTTATATGAGTATAATAAATATCGCATTGCAAATATATTAGATACTATATATAGGTGAAGAAATAGTCTGAACCCCCTTATGAAAGGGGGAAATAAAGGATAAAAAGCCTTTATGATAACAAATGTTGAACAGGCTAATTGCGCCAGAGAGTTCATATTGAGTGCGCAGTTTGGCACCTCGATGTCGGCTTAGCTCATCCACATGGATGCAACAACCATGAAGGGTTCGACTGTTCGTCGATTAAAGAGTTACACGAGCTGGGTTAAATACGTCGTGAGACAGTATGGTTTCTATCTTCTAGAGGAAATTAGAATAAAATAAGGATAGCCCCTTGTACGTAAGTAAATGGGTATATTAACCTCTGGTTTACCTGCTGTTTATGTTCCTATATTAATTTAAATTATAAGTTTATATAAAAAGTACATTATTTTTAATATGGCTTATTTTGGGGTTTTACTTTTCACTATAGTAATTTTTAACATAGGCACGGCAGGAAGGCTATGTTAGTTAATGATAAGAGCTGAATACATATAGGCACGAAACTGACCTTTAGATATTCTTAAATAAACGTAGTTTAATACTACGATTTTAGGTCCTTATAGTTTAAATATGAAAATATTAAACAAGTATAATTTAATAAAATTAATCAGGGTTTAATATTATTATTTTTACCATAAAGATTTTAATTAATAGGCTTTAGCTGACAGAATTGTGACATTTTTAGGCACTAAGTACTAATTTTTTTTTTACTGAACAATACACTTATTAAAACATTAATATGTCTTTATATACAACAATTTATATAACTGTTTTATAACAATATACCTGTTTATGTTATATTGTTATACTAGCTAAAACAAAACACTTAATATTGATCTCTTGTTATCATGGTCATATACAAATTATTTTATTATAAAAAAAATATAAACAAGTATGATTAACATTATATTTATAGCGTATGTTGGTTTATAACTAATAAGCCGTATTATAAACAGAATAAATGTTAACTTTTAATGTATTTATAAACTACTTGATTAGTAGTTGTACTACTATTATATTTTAATTTAAACTTAATGCCTGGTTAGCATAAAAGTAATGCAACCGTTTTGTAATCGGTAGAAGTAAGTGCGATACTTGCACTGGGCTTTCTTATAATAATATGTTCATGTAATGTAGTATCATGTATAGGCCCAATAGTCTAGTGGTTAAGACATTATGCTTTCACCATTAAAACGAGGATTCGATTTCCTCTTGGGCTAGATTTTATAATAAATCAAATGCGGATTGATGTAATAGTAACATGCCTGGCTCATGACCAGTTTATAGAGGTGCGAATCCTTTGTCCGTAATAGGGTTTCCGTATACTACAATTAGTATCGTAATAATCGGACAACCCCTTAAGGCTATAGCTTAATAGGTAAAGCAAGCTGCTCATGATAGCTCAGATGAGTGTTCAAATCATTCTGGCCTTATAATAATACTTATATATAAAAATATTATAGTCCGAGTGCTGGAATTGGTAGACAGAGCGATCTTAAATCTCGCTGGTATAATGCCATAAACGTTCAAGTCGTTTCTCGGATAATTAGTGTTATAATCTATTATATTTATAATACGATGTTATGTAAAATATTTTTTTTTTAATGATGGTTTTCATTGTTATTTATATAATTATTAGTAATAATAATGGTGAATATCAGTAAAGTAATAAATACTAATTCGGTTAGGTAAATCATATTTTGAGGGACTGGTTTATAAGGGGCCCTGTGTAATTATAGTATATATCATTTTTTTTTTATATGTTTTAACGGTTCTATAGCTCTGAGTGATGATTGATATACTTACGCATGAGCCGCTATAAGTGGAGTATTAATTACGTATTTACGTATCCTATCAAACACAATAGATTTTTCTCTTTGTATACACAACCCTGTAATTCGAAAAACCATGAATATGGAAATGGCCATATTCATGGAAAACACAAATAAATATGAAAATATAATGTCCCTTGTTCCATTGATTTCAAATGCAAATGCCTATATTTAAAAAAGAGATATACTAAATTAGAATACAAGTACTGGTACTTAGGGATGAACTCACGTAATATAAGGTAAATTTTATGTTGGCTCTGCTATAGATTTATCTAGTATATAACGAAGTTATTATTATATACTTGGTTGTAAACCAAGAAAAATAATAGTTTGATACAAAAAGCATTGTTAAAATATGGAAACACGAGCATCCAACGAGATATTATCGAATACTTTTACCCTGCCATTATTATTGAGAGGAAACAATACTATCTTAATCACTTTATACCTGAATATAATATTTTAAAAACTGATATATATCTTATAGGATATATACACAGTTAAGCTTTAATTTAAGTTAGAGGTGCGACTAAATTAGGTCGTAAACGTACGTAAGCGGCTAAATAGCGACTGCTAATGCCCAACCTCAGTCTTACTGTCACAGATAATGAAACGGGTGAAAATAGATAGTTTTCATTTGTGATTAATTAAAAGCCGCTTAATTTATTGGTATACATTACTTTTATGTTGCTAAATTTATAAAAAACAAACTCTCTAAAAATATACTCTTGTGAAAAAAGAACTTAATTAATTTATGTAGTTTAACTGCACTTTTTTTTCTGTTTCTTTGGTAGTTTAAATATTATAATTTAAATTAACGGGGATATAGTTTAACTGGTAAAACGTCGATTTTGCATATCGTTATTTTGGGATCGAGTCCTGATATCTCCATTAAATCTAAGTTTAGTGTTATTTTTTTTTATATTTT